TTGAAGGTTTTCTACGTAGGTTCGAATCCTGCCTCTCCCACGTCGTTTGTTGTAGACGTCAAGAGAAGAGAAAGTAGGCGTCAGCGTAGGAGGGCCAACCGAGCGAAGCTCCTGATTTTTTTTGGCCGTGCCTTTTTGCGAAGTGAAATTGTATCGTATGCTATTCCGAGAGGTTGGCGAACTACTACGATCTATAGAGATTCCCCATCTATATCCAATCCCAACGAGAATAGAAGCGAGTCGCTTCCGGCGTCGGCTTGTAGTCTCTGCAGTCGGCACACGCACGTGCCCGCCAGAATGCCTCCGTCGGTTCGGGACGAAGCCGACGCGATACATACTACCGACGAAGGACGGAAGCGCCCACCCTGCTGGAGGCTCTTCGACGACCTGTAGTTTTTCAGTTGCAAACTCCAGCTTCGAAGCCGTCAGCCCTGTAGTTTTTCAGCAACAAGCAAAGAATCACCGTCGTCGAGCGCGCGACGGTTTTTAACCGAAAGAAAGAGCGACGCAACGGCTTTCGCCGTTGCTATGAGCGCAGTCGTTTTGAAGCTGGGGAACGCGACGTTTGATCGAGGATTGGAGAGGAGAGGTGGAATAAAAAGGCTCGGGATGGATGACAGAGTCTTTGTGCGAGCCGTATGCGGTGAGAGTCGCACGTACGGTAACGAGGGGGGTTCGCGTCTATACGTGTAGTGTGGTGGTTGGGCCTACCCACCCTATTTGTTCCATGATCTATGGGTCTACTGGAGCTACCCACTTCGATCAATTAGCCAAGATTTTTACCGGATACGAAATCACTGGTGCTCGATCTAGTGGTATTTTTATGGGGATTCTATCTATCGCTGTAGGATCCCTATTCAAGATCACTGCAGTTCCTCTTCGGGCGGCTGTAGGACGGACGGCCCCCTATAGGGCCGTAGGGTAGGATGTGTGGTACCGCTCAGATTGCGGCCAATCCTCCTAACTGCGCGCGGGCCGGGCGTCAGAGCGCGTGAAACTCATCACTACCTCGTAAGGGCGTTGAGACCATAGCATGTTACACAAAAGCGCCGCTTTCTCTGGAGTGTTGTCACACAGCTGCCCGACTAGAATATCCCCTCGCTCTGTAGTGTTGTCACACAAGATAAGCACGCCGCCCGCCTGCTGGCCGGGCGAATCGAAGTTCTCTTCCGGTCAACTGTCCACCCAGTCAAGTGCAAAAAACACAGTGGAATCACGCAACGCACGCTGCTGGTGTGCTTCCTGCCCACGAGGAAAGAAAGAAGAGCGACGACGGTTCAGATTTGACTGTTTGCAGCATGGGAGCTGATTACCCGACGAAATCCCTGGGAAAAAAGAAAAGATATCTCGGTAACGAAAACCATAGGAGGCTGTATTGGCGAGATCCAACGGTGAACAGCTGCCCAAAAGAAAAACCGCCTGGAAGTCCGAGGACCTTTAGTACCGTACCCTACCCCCGAACCAGCAGCCTTCGCGCCGACGCGACGACCGCCCTTGTCCCTTTCCTTTTTCCATTCAGCCTACTTCGTCAGCTTTGTTCCGTCAGTCTAAGGCAAAGCGTCGACGTGGTTCGCCTACCGTCGCAATTCCCGTCGACCCTATCGACGGGCCGTTTCGAGCGACGCTTTCGCTTTTTCTCCCGGCTTTCAACGAGCGACGCTTTCGCTTTAGCTTCCGACGGGAATTTCGACCCTATGACGTTTCCGTCATTGAAGTAGCCTTTCCTCGCCCTACCGTCGGAAAGACGAAAGAAGTGACGAGGAAATTGTCCTACTGAAGTACCGACAGGTGCGCTCCGCCCTTTCACTCTAGAGATGTTTTTTGCTACTGAAGGAAGTAGGGCTCCTATTGACTAGACGGTTCTTCGGTTTCCTTTAGACTCCGACGGGGATATGAAGCCCCTACTACTGTCGATTCAAAAGGCGAACAGCCCCCCCATGTATGGGTGGGGTCTTTGTGGGAAGTTGCCGTCGGATATGAGGAATTCCTAATCTCAATCTCAATAATCTCCATGAGATTGAGAAAAAAATCTCCAATTGATAATGGAGACCGATTTATTATTAAATCTCAATAAATCGGTCTCCGATTAAATAAAAGATACATAGACATCTATCTAAAGGGATTTCTATTCTATTTCGTCTTTCTATATAGTTCATCTATCTCTTGTCTATCTATCTATTTTTTCTATCTATGAATCAAGTCGACATTCGTTTTTGGGTTCCCCGAAGCCCCGAATGGATTGGATCGTTTTCTGCTTCGACCAACGAAATGAAGGCGTCGCCCGTTCCGAATGCTTCTCCGATCCCGAAGTTCTCGCGAAGAGAATGACGATGCTGCTCTCCCTCCCTCTGTCTTTTTCCGCTTTGCGGAGATTCCCTTCGGAGGCGGGCCGGGCGGCGGCGGGCGCGGGAGGAAGAAACCTGACGAGAAGAGCGTCTTCTCTCGTCAGGTCCTTTTTTCAGTGCAACACAGGAAAGCGCCCTCTTTTTGTCATCCCTGCAGCGTCAGCTTCCCAGAGGCTTTTTTTTTGTATTGAACGCATGGCGTATCCCGGACCCTTCTGACGAAAGTTTGAGCCTATGTTCAAACCAAAACAACCCCGGGGCCCCCAAACAGACGGGGAATTCGACGAATGCCTGCCGACGTTCAGATAAGGGAATGCTTCCCAAACCACTAGACGTAGACGTAGACGGCTCGACGAAGGGAGGGAGATGCGGCGGGGTAAGGAAAACGCTTTCGGAGATCGAGATGTCGATTTGTTTTTCATCGAAAACGAAGAAGGCCGACGGTTACCGCAGCCTTCCTTCGGGCTTTGCCTTCCCTTTTCAGGAGAAAGAATTCCGGCTCGGCCCGGGAAAGCGCTGGCAACAACATAGACGGAAGGGGTCCATGTAGCTGCTGCGCCCGCCCACTGAGCAGCAGGTTCGGCATCTACTACAAAAGAGAGAATCCACTTCAGATGACCACGCCTCTTCCCGGCAGCGTGTGGAATGGCCGAGAGCGGACCCTTTTGGATATATAATCCAAGCCGAGAGTGGAGTTACGTGAACAGCCGTCTGATGGAAAACAACTTTCACGTTCGGTTCAGAGAGCACTTTTTCGTTGAGAATTCCTCGTTCCCTTTTGTGTGAATTCCCCAGCGGCGAATTAACAACTTGCGGGGCCCGGTATATTCAATCTCTCGAGCCCCGAAGAAAACCCCCCTCTCCCTCGGACTCAATCTCTCTTTTGACTCAATATATGTGGGCACCTGATATCTATGAGGGTTCACCCACCCCGGTGACAGCATTCCTTTCTATTGCGCCTAAAATCTCTATTTCTGCAAATATGTCACGTCTTTCTATTGTTGGTTCCTATGGGGGTACATTGCAACAAATCTTCTTTTTCTGCAGCATTGCTTCTATGATCTTAGGAGCACTGGCCGCCATGGCCCAAACGAAAGTCAAAAGACCTCTAGCTCATAGTTCGATTGGACATGTAGGTTATATTCGTACTGGTTTATCATGTGGAACCATAGAAGGAATTCAATCACTACTTCTTGGTATATTTATTTATGCATCAATGACTACCGATGCATTCGCCATAGTTCCAGCATTACGGCAAACCCGTGTCAAATATATAGCAGATTTGGGCGCTCTAGCCAAAACGAATCCTATTTCGGCTATGACCTTCTCCATTACAATGTTCTCATACGCAGGAATACCCCCTTCCGCCGGCTTTTGTAGCAAATTCTATTTGTTCTTCGCCGCTTTGGGTTGTGGGGCTTACTTCCTAGCCCCAGTGGGAGTAGTGACTAGCGTTATAGGTCGTTGGGCGGCCGGAAGGTTGCCATGAGTGACGGTTGGGGGACCGAAGGCAGTTTTCCGTCCGGACACGTAGCTTACCGAATCAGTTGCGACACGGATGGGAATGCATGCTACGAAAGACAGGGTCGAGTCTGATACATCAACCGTCGACTCCATATCCGTCGTACGAGTCCACAATCACTACACGAGATGAACCTGGGTTTGGTGAATGAGACGTTGGCCGTCAGGTGTAATAGGACTCCCAGTTACTGCGCGCGATCGTATACTGAGGTGCTCCCCGTCGGTTGTTGGAACGACGCGAGCCGGGCCGGGCCTCAATTCAGAAAGATGAAGGGACAGAGGTGACTAATTCCCCATCTCATTTGGGGCGGAAAACGAATCGACATCTCGATGTGATACAGCCCTTTCCATTTTCGTTGGTAAAGAACGGCGAAGTCCATCCGAACCGTCCAATGAAGAAATAAGAGGAGAGCAAAGCGCCAATGGCGCGCGAAGCGCATGCAGAACGGGCACGGAGAACAAAATCGACGAGGTGTGGAGGAGAAGCAGCCGAGCTCATTCCCTTCGCTTCCTGGGCCCAAAGCAGTGCTTTGTTTCCTGGCCAAATCAAGGATGTCGGGGCTTCGTCGCGAGATATAGCAATATATGAATCGAAATACCGATCCATCCATCGAGACGGATATCGAAAAAAAAATCGATTTCATTCAACGTTTGATTCGATTCAAAGAACTGCGCTTAGCCCCCCCCTCATGAAACGGCTCTGCTGCAATGGATGGCAGAGGGTCCGTAGTACCCGAAGCACTGGAGTGATCCAGTAGCCGGGAAGGGGCCTAGAAGTGCCTACTACTACACGTCGGCTCTACACATTTACAGATCCCACCCCTATCCAGTGTCTGGCAGAACGTTGGGGGCTTCAATCCTGACTCCTTATCCCCATCTCAGCCCAGGCGGAAGGAGCCGTCACTTATTCAGGGGAGAGAGTGGAGCCTCGAGAAGCACTCGTCGAGAGGGCGTAGCAAGCGCCGTCGGCCCCTCTTCATTCTCTACAGGGGTCTCTGCCCACATGGAAGCGGGGCAGAGATTGAAAAGATCAAACACGGTTCTCAGAAGCGACGCTCTCCTTCCTTTTTGATCATTTTGATAGAGGAGGATGGATAGACGTGGACAAAACAGACTCACATTTTCCAGTCGAAAAGATGGGTTCCTTTTTCGTCTCGACAAAGAAAGAATCATCGTCGAAAACGCTCCTCACCCCTTCGTAGAGCCGTGTATTGTAAGTGATCCGAACCTGCCCGGAGCGAGCCCCCCGTCAGAGGCAAGTGAAGTTGGTGAGCCGTATGATGGGCAACTATCTCCTGCGGTTCGGAGAGGACTCAGCTGTTATTCCGTACCCCCGTCGGTTTCGGGGTGGACCCGTCTCACTCTATTTTATTATATACGCTTAGCGAAAAGAATGTTTTTTGATAGACCTAGGACATGGATTCTATATGAACCAATGGATCGTGACAAGTCGTTACTACTAGCAATGACTTCCTCTTTCATTACTTCATCCTTTCCATATCCCTCTCCCTTGTTCGATCTTACTCATCAAATGGCACTCAGTTCATATCTGTGACGTTCGATCATTGATGACGGTTCAAAGAAAGGGTGGGCCATTGAAAAAAGAGATATTCCAAACCAAAATGCGGGAAGATGCGGGCCTCCGCTTTTCTTTTCATTAATGAAACCTGCCTTTCCTTATGGACTCCAATCAAAAGGACAAAAATATAGGGGTTTCACCGCCTTTTTGTGGAAAATCAAAAATAGACGTGGGTGGCCTGTGGTGGTTCGTCACAATGTTCGTTCAATCGACGCAGCATTATTATTTTGATTGACGAAGAGGGAGGAGACGGACGTCGGGACCTATTGAACGGAACAAGACAACAAAGATGATGAAATGAAGAAGAAAGAACGGGAGGCGTCTGCAAAACGGAAGGACTGACGAACTACGTCACTTGTGTTTGGTTACCCCCTTTACTGACGTCGGGCTTCATTCTCGTAAGTGGTACACCTACACCCTGCACGTACACTCACGAGATCTATATACGTATACGTTGATAGCCTTTCGGCTGTTCGCCGCCTCTCTACGGCAATACAGTTGTTTCAGGCCGAACACGACGGGCGTAGCGCCCGGATCCTCTTATTGTTCGGGTACGAAGCTACGCTATTCAAAGCATCGAGCGAGAGTGGGGTTGTCCAGTTCGACGAACCAATGCGACGCAACATATTCCGAAGCGCATAGAAGGGAAAATTTTTGACTGGGAACTTCTGGAGTTCTTTCTGCGTCCACCGTTCCACATTCCGACGACGCCTCCCGTTCTTTCCTCTCTGAAGCCTATTCTTGCTCAGCACAAATAGTAGCAAATCCCGGAGTTCCTCCTCGACGAGTAGTTCTTCAAGAGAAGGTGCTTGACTTCTGGAATTCTGACGCGTTGAGCTCAACTACAAAGGAGAGAGTTCCTTTTGTTTTGTTCTCCGTTGGTTGGCTTTTTTTTAACCCGGAAGGGTTCCTTCGTAGTTTTCTTAGGTTCCGGTTATGGATTACATCGCCGTCAGTGGGATTGTCGATAAGCAAGACCGTCGCAAAGACTAGCTTCTGACGGCTCTCTTTGAACTTGTTGCTCACTGACACCTACTATATATTCCGGTTTGTCTTCTAGTATCTCGAGTAGCCTACCCTAGGGGAAGTCTGTCTGTAGAGTAGCTAACCAAGCCTAAACGAAGGTCTGTGGATAGTAGGTCTGTATCTCGAGTAGCTTACCCTTACCCTTCGACGAAGGAGTTCTTCTGAGGGCTGTCGATTAGCAACAAGACGCAAGTAGTTGTTCTTCTTTTGACGGTTTCAAAGCGAGTTCTTTCTTCCCGAATGTAGCTACCTCTCGTCAGCGGTAGGTAGGGGATACCAGTTTCTTTTCTGACTTTCCGGGATGTAGTATAGGCAGTTCAGTAGCAGTGGTAGGGCATAGCTGTTGTCTCTCAGGTAGGGCACAGCACAGTAGTTGCTGTTCTCTTCTCTGTTGCATAGGCATAGATGGGGTGGCAACTCGACGCAAGACAGAACTACAGAGCGGAATAAGCAGTAGCCACCTGAAGACAGAAGAGCACCTGAATAGACGAGCCAACCATCTGACGATCGCCCTGTACTTTGATTCGCTGCATCCGAGTCCGTCCAAGCAGATCGATATCCAGTAGTCGCTCTAGTAGCATCATGGGTAGCCTCGCATTGAATTTATCCACATCCCTTCCTGTATAAACCTTTTTCCAGGGGGGCATACAGCTTTCGTCTATGTACATTTTTGTTTGAAAGTATATGACAAAAAAATATCGAGATTTCACTTTTTTCCCGCTAAAAATTTGCCTCTGACCAAACAATCAGATGTGAGGGAAGTCGTCTTTCTGTTTGGTTTCTCCACCCCGTTTTTCTGTTCCAGACATGAACATCCGGTACATATTACTATTTCTTTTGAGCCAATGATAGCATATGATTGGAACTACTAAACGACGATCGCTGTCGTGCTACGCCCTTCGGATTCATCCCATACATTATGGGAATCTCCTAGTTGGGGAAGTGATCGATTCATTTGTTGTTTTGCTGTAAACCCAATCGGTTCCTTCCGATTACAAAAATTTCTTATGAGAACCGTACGGGCATTTCCCATTCATTTATGTAGGTAGGAGCTCCTGGGACAACAAAATGAAAAAAAAAAAAGGATGCAAAGTCAATGTCTTTTCACCATCCCTGCAGTGCACAAGACAAATGTCTGCACTTCCATCCGGATCATATTCTATTGTTACAACTTCTCCCGACGTCGGAATCGTCGTCTATTCCGCCGATACATTTGTGACCTTCTCTTCTATGTCTTATCGTGACGAATTCCTCCTTCCGTCACGACCTTCCCCACTACGATGCTGTTCAGAGGTCAATTTTTTCTGTGGATGAGACTGAACTTCTCCTTCTCCACCTGATATAGATCTCTCACGGAGTCAAAGTTCTGTACAAACGAGTGGTCATTTCCGAATTCTCCATCCAAATGGATACGTCTGATTGCTTTATGACGTTTATATAATGAGATGGTTTGACTTTAATGTCATAATCATACGTTTTTTACGGATTCGACGTTTCATCATTCGACCCCCCCAAACTCTTTTGACGGAAGCTTGTCCCTCGAAAGCTGCTCGGCACGTTTCTGGCTTCGAGCTTCGGCCAAGTAGTGATCCGGAACCCTGGGGTTCTCAGGGGCGTAATGGAAGTCCGAGTATGTGATGAAGTCAGTTCCGGAAGAAAGAGTTTGGTATGTAGGGCTCTTCGGGAAAGTCCCTCCATGATCGCTTATCCCACGCGCCCCTGACCTCTAGAGGGCCAGAAGCAACCGGAACATAAATCTGAACCTTCGTCAGGAGAGCAAGCGGAAATCCCGGTTCCGGAATAAACGGAAGCAGAGGCACGGCGTCAAGAAGAAAGGGAGTATAGGCGACAACGGGAAAATCAGAGAAGAGGAAGAGATGAAAGAAAAATGCCCGGAAACGTTGGTTTTGTCCGTGTGGGTGGGAACATAGCATATTCATATTGGTTGGCGGCGGAAAGAGGTTGAAGAAAGAATAGGCAAATCCCTGGGTTGCCCGGCCCCTGAATGAAATACGTGGAAATAGGGAGCTGAATACAGGGAAGTCAGTCATTGGTGGAGCATTTTACCTTCTGTCCTCTCGGTCAATAGGTAAAGCGTTTCATCTCGAACTGACGCGAGAGGGGACGATTACTGCATCTTTCCAGCTGTTTTTGAAGAACTGCGACGAAGCACCTGAAGCGAATCATGAAAAATGCCCTTCTGCTGCCTAGGAGTCATGCTGATTTAGGAGATCACATTCCTTTTTCTCAGCGTCTCCAGACTAGGCCACCGACGTCTTCCTCCCGCCTCCGGAAGGAAGGAAATCCGTTCTCCAGCCCCCCAACTGTAAGACGGAAAAAAGTCAGAAGGCCGCCTAAAGATAAGCTGCTAAGTTTTGGTGTTTCCACTTCGGCATATGACGGTGAAGAATTTCCGAGTTCCTGCTTCATTGGGCCTTCATTACTCCCCATTTTCTGCTAGTTGATTCGAAGCAACCTCAGAAAAGTGTCCCCAACACTGCGGAGGGCCATCAGGAACAGGTAAGGCAACCACTTTTCAAAAATGACAAACCCAACGAGACACAGGAGAAAGGAGAAACCTTTACCAACCCGTCAAAGGCTTCCCGCTCGGGCTTCGTCGGAACGGGGGCTACACGGAGGCTACTCGTCATAAGTGATCTCGTAATAAAACTATTCCAAGACAAATTGTGTGAATGAAACGTCGAATTTTTTCTGAGAAGGAGCATAGGGCTTATCCACGAGAAGCCCTATGCTCATTGCGCTAAGGCATTCCGTTCCTCTCGTGCCTATCAGTGGATAGTCCCTTCACTTCACTCATCTATTGACGTACTTTGACGAGTGAAAGAATGTATTCTTTCTGTCCTCCTTCTGCCAAAGAAAGTCAATGAAGAAAGGTAATCCGAGATTGCCGTGTATGATATTGACGGAAAAAAAAATCGAATGACATATAGAATTTTCATTCTCCCCCAAAAAGATCAAAAGGAACTCGCCAAAAAAAGATCATCCCTATTCGTCACCCGTTTTGCTGTTGAACTACCATTCGTCATTCTTCTTCTTTCTATTGTCGTGTCTATTGTTTACAGAAGCTTCCCTTTACCATATTTCGATTCCGATTTTCTCCTTGCTGCTCTTGTTCTTGCTTACGTCGGTACTCAGCAGTCTTTCCTGTTTTTGACAGCACGAGACTCTGACGGGACAACAAAGACACAACTTCGACCTACATACTAGCCCGAGAAACGAGCCAATTACTGAGAAATAAACTCCAGGATTCCATTGAGGTTGAAAGGAAATGAAGAAAAAAAAACGCGGCCGACGAAAGAAAGGCAAGTGCTAGATCGATTACAAAAAAAAGAATGAAGTTCCAGGCACGTCGCTTCGGCGAAACCCTTCTCCGCCGGGAAGGAGTTTTTCAGCTTTCATCTCCGAAATCGAAGGTCAGCGGAGGGGTTAGTTTTGAATCGACGGATGCTCCTCTGAAGCTGGGGAAGGAATTATCCCCCTGCACCGCCCCGAATAGCAGTGGCTCTGTTGTATGACAAGTCGACAGAGAGGTGCGCCAAATGCACCAACGCCCCAAAAAATCAAACAACGTCAGATAAAACATGACGGAAGTCACCTCTCGGGGTCCCTCTGGGGTCATTAACCGAACCCCCAACCCCTAACGTTCCAACATCCGAATATCATTTAGGAGTAGATGGTGTAGAAATATGATCTCCACCAGATCCAGAACCACCGTCGAAAATGAGAAGCGACGAGCTATGGGTGGCTTATTTTGATCCACCCCCGAAACTTCAGATCTTTCTGCCGTGCCGCTTCCCCTGTATCAATAGGACAGCAATCATCCTCCATATTTGTCGATACCTTTTTTTCTCTTAGATATATGTCGAAGCAGACTCATTTCCTCTAGCCGAGGGACCAGCGGATTCGTCGCTTCTTTTTCTTCTTCTTTTTTTCAACCTGGAATTCCAACCGACGTTTTGGCAGCAGTCTTTTCCTTGACAGCATCTCCAATGGTGAGTAGCTGCTCTTTAGTATTTGGCTTCTCCTTCACCTTCCAGACCTTTTTTTTTTCTCTGCTTTGGACACTGAGTGATCCCGTCTTCAGACGGTGCTGCATGTCGAGCATCTGGCGGGCCTCCATTCATATTCTACTCTTTGTTCGTTCCAACATTCTATCACCAATCTAAACATGCAGGGTCTCAGGTAGAGTAGCATTGACTCCAATCTCTACACATAGTCTCGCAAACGCCAGCCGTCGAGCGATTTGCTGTGAGTGCGCCCAGTTTGGAATGCCGGAATTGCTCCCCAACAACCGGGAGATGTTGGGCGTCCACTAGCTAAGACGCAGACCCGGGAGCGTCTACCCAAATTGGGACTGTGCTCAGATTCTCCTGAGAAAAGGACATATCCCCCTCCCACTTGCGAAGAAGGAGAGGTCCACTACCAACAAACCGACGGTCCTGATTCTGACGAACCTAGTGCAGTCTTCACCCATCCCAAACTGAAATGCAAAAAAGCCATGTTGGAGGGGCGAAAGCGATCCTTTCAGATTCCACATCTGCAAGACAGCATTTAGGAGGAAATCAAAGGCAGGACGCTTACCCAACGACGGTGTAGCCCACCGACAGTCTTTTTCCATGGAGATGAGCCCTCAGAGATCTCTTCTTCTGAAAGAATGATAGGCCCCTCAGAACTCAAATAGGGGGTGGGGCAGATATCATTCTGCGGACTAGCACTTATTACGATTCGACGCATCGTGTTGGGGAAAGTTCCCAATAGACAGAGAGAAGCCCATAGACAATGGACCGGACGACCCGCAGAGACGAGGTGTAGCGCAGTCTGGTCAGCGCCTCAAACTCAAATGAGATTCCCTGAGGTGATAGTGCTCCCATCTTGCCCTGAGCTAAAAAGACTTATTGTTTATGGTTGTTGGCCAGCAGACCATCTACCGGGTATAGCGCCGACAAAAGCAGACCCCTATTTTGACGTGAGTGTGAGAGGAAGGACTTCATTCCGGAAGCCCTCGTTGTTCGTCAGTGTGGGAAGAAGTTCGTCTATTGCCTGTTCCCTTTCTCCGCTTCGCTCCTGTCACGAAGTAGCCCTACAGAGAGAGGGGATGGATGGATCAATGGAAAGACTATTTATTGGCCGACAGTCCATCCCTCTTTCCAGGGGGTTGGGGTTTTTAGACCATAAGCTCGAAAAGGTGATGGACGGAGAGGGGCGAAAGCGAGTTGCGTCGAAAAGGTTACGCGTAGGATTTCGAGCGATGGGATATTCTAAACCGAATGAGAGCCTGTTCGTTCATGATCAAATGAAACGGGGAATTTACATCTATGTTTCGAACAAATAGAGTTTAGACGAATCCGACGCCCCGACGCCTATTGAATAGCCGTCCAACGAATGAAACGAATCCCTGTGACGGTTCGAGCTACATCAGACTACACGGGGCAGGTCATACTATGACGTAGGCGTCGGCCAGAAGGAAACCGACTTTCCTTATTGGAAGTCACGACGGTTCGAAGACCTCCCGCCCTGACATCTTCTCTTTTGCCTTGACGAACGGTCCATTGCCTTTGGACGACTAAGTCAGCTCGGCTCAATCTCTTTCTCAGCCAGTGACTGAGATAATCTCCCCGAACCGTGCAACAGTAAGCGCCACTGGGAAAGCACATCGAACTATAATGACGTAGGGCCTGCAGAAGGAAAGCAATCCATTCACATAGTAGGGAAGCGCTGCTATCAATCTTCAGGGGACCAGGCCAGTCAGCTATCAATCGCGAGCCATCCGTCTGTCTTTTACTTTACCCATTCTCCTCGCTACACAAGTCACGTCACCGCATTCGTTCAGTCGGGTCGCCAAAGCAGCGGTGATGAAGGCTGACAAGCACGATTTACCGGAACTGGAGTTTCACGAGGGATTTAGCAGTTCCGTGGCTGCATATTGACGTCGAGCACATGTAACTGAGTCGCCCGTACCGGAGCTCGAGAAACAAACCAACTACTGACCGAGTCTCCTCCGTTTCGCGAGCAGTAGAGAAAACGTTTCCAACGTTGCCTTCACGGAATGAGCTGACAAGTGTATGAATGAAGTCGAAGCGACGAAGTGTACTTCGGAACTGTTCTCCATCGTTTCGTAGCCGGAGCAGACACGTGGAGTTCACTGGAAAGGAGAATGGCGGGAATGATTTCGTCGCAATGCAACGGAACTCAAAGCCTGTTTCATAGGCTGTACTCGTACTCACCGGCTACACGGAACTCGTCAAACGACGTTCTCGTCAAGTCTACGTGGACTTCCTCGTAAAGTCTGAGCGGTCGAGTGAATTTATGAACGAGCAACTCTCCTAAAAAATACGAAGTTTTTTTATTCTTCCTCCACTCACCCCCACGGGCGAATGGAGTCTACTACACTCTTTCGTCGGCTAGTGTAGTAGACTATAGGTCATTCGGAAGGGCTCCGTATAGTTCTATTTTAGGGCGGGAAGTTGTGGTTGTTCCCTCGACTGACCGAGAAAAACGACGTTCCAGAGGCATCTTCCATTCATTTGGATTTTGGTTTTTCCGCACCATATTTAGATCTGCCTCTTCTTCGATCCGGAATTCCCAGCAAATCCTTGACTCCTCGAATACAATGGGATTTCACACCTGGCGAATCTTTCACTCTACCTCCTCTGACTAAGACTATAGGATGTTCCTGCGAATTATGACCTTCGCCCGGAATGTGAGCAAATATATCATGTCGATTGCTCAACCGTACTTTGGCTATCTTACGTAGAGCTGAATTTGGTTTTTTCGGTGTTCTCGTCAGAACACGCGGGCATACTCCTTGCTTCTGGGGACATTGATCCGAAGCTCGAGTACGGTCCGTGCGCCGTTTTTCTTCTCTACCATGACGAATCAATTGATTGAATGTAGGCATCCATCTCTTTCTTATGTCCTTCCCCCCGTCTGCCCTATCACTAGTGGTTACTCCCGATCCGAAGCACCCCTTTTCCATTCATAGAGAGATCCAATCGTCAAAATCAATAAAAAGGCCATCATGGACCAAGATCCAAACGGATCAATCTTGTTGAGAGGTACTGCCCAAGGAGAAGAAAAGGTGACTTCCGGATCAGGGATAATAAATAAAATCGAAACCGGATAAAATCGTATATCGAAACGACTTCTGGCATCACCGGAGGGATCGGAACCACATTCGTGGGCCGACAATTTTTCTGGATAGGTCGAACTATTGGAAGCAAATGGAAAAGGAACACCGAGTGGGATCAAAGAAACTAGCGGACTCATCACTAAATAGATACAAATAGGTGCAAATTCCGACATTACCAAAGCCCACTTCGTTCTCTCGCTCTGCTCGCGGCGCTCCGTCGCTCGCGGAGCGGCATACCGAAAAAAAAATGAACTTCCCCCTCCGACCTCCACTACTGCATGACGACGGAAACTCGACAATTGATGCTGGTAATGAGAGATAGAAGCTCTGAAGCTGCCTCCCAATACCAACTCTGCGAACCATGCTGGAGCAGATCGGCCGACGATCTCGGCGAGATAAGAGGGGTCTAGCATCGCCTCTTCCCCAATCACCTCCCGGTCCCATTCTGGGAGAGACCATTGTGACGGGCAAGGCCGTTCTGGTTGCTTCCAGCAACTCGGAAAATTGGTCACAGATTTGCCAAAAAATACTATTCGGATCATCCATAGCGACGAATTTCCGTCTCAGGATCATCCCCTATGGAAAATTCCGACGGAAGCGTCAGAAGCCTCACTATGGGAAGCTTCGTCGGGTCTCCGTCTCAGGGACGATCTCTGGAGCAAATGAAGATGCTCTTTCGTTTGTTCGCCTGTTCCGTTCCGAAATAGAAACACAGAAAGACTCAGAGTTCGGAAAGAAGTCACACCATAGAAAGCAAATGAATCAGAATCCATTATATGAGCTTTCCTTTCGAGTTCCGCTTCGTCGCTCTCGACAATTCGACAAAGACTTGTCGGAAATGTTTTTTCCGGTTGGGTTGGTCCAACCGACGAAAGACATGGGACTTTTTTGGCGTGGCTTTTCTATTTCTATACGATATTTCCAATACTGGCTACCAGACTCGATGATACTTCCATCCGTCAATCGACGGCGTAGAGCAAAGGAGAACCGAACCCTGCAATGATTATGACGAGCCCGACGCGAGTCTTCCGTCAGTTTACTGGAAGTGCTTTGACGGTGAACTATGACTACCGACGAGTTAAAGAAGAAAACCAATTCGATATTCACAGCTCATTCGTTCGACGAACTGAAAAAGCAGGATGAGTCTCTGAAGGAAGAAAGATGTCAGTAGGTCATAGAGTTTTGACGGAGCGTCGGAATGCCAACATGTGCTTCACACTCGACAGAAGTAAAGATGGAGGGTGGGTGGGAAAGGAACGACGCTTCGACAGAAGCAAACTTCCGAACATTCAGGGATTGGGATTTCCTTGTCGTTGTTCGCCTATCTATCTCTAGAATAGCATGAGGTAGGTCCGGGGACCACCTATCCGTAAGAGGACGGGAGCTATGCTTTCCGTCAAACAGCCCATTTTCCTCGGAGATCTGGGTCTCAAATCGACGAAATTCCAGTAGGGGATATCTCCCCTAGTGGCAAACCGTCATGAACCTCTTTTCCTTACTGATTATAGTAATCTTCTTCCTTTTTTCTAGGGCAGATAGGGGATCGCCATCTGACGTACACAGCCATCAACGTCCGCCTTCGTCGTACTGATGCGATTCTAGGGGCCGTCAGAATGCTCCGTCGTTCTAGGCCTTTCGAAATACGTCCTACCTCCGACGGAATGGCTACCGCCTGGAAGGGAATCCCGCCGTCCCGCCGCGGAACATAGCGTTCGAGAGTCACTTATGAACCCAAAACAGCGAGGTTCCGAGGTCCGTAAGCTACTCCGCTTGAACTCGACATCGGTGATTTCGAACTTCCCCTACGACAATGGAAGAGCGACGGGTATTTTGGCAATGGAAAAATCAGAGAGAAAGAGAGAGAGATGTAAAACTCTTTTCTCCTCTCCTTTCATTTGCACGAGATAAGGCAAAAAGCCAAAGCAAAGGGAAAGGGGAGAAGACAGAGCTCCCGAAGCCCACAAAAGCGTAGGGGGAGAGTGAGACGGGGAGGGCGATGGAGTGAGCCCCGTCACCCGACGATGGGAGGTTCCCGTCGAGACTAAGCCCTAGCTAAGTGAGCGCAACAGTTTAGACTCAACCATAATATTGCCATTATGGGATGCTGCGGGAGTGCACGGTGTCCGGGTAGACGAACCGGCGGGACGTAGCCATTGGCCCTTCCTGTAGAGGATTGCCTTTTCGGACAGGAAATCGTACAGGCCCAGAAGCTCATAGTCGCACACCAACCGACAGACTAAACTGACGGCAGCTATTGAGGAAGAAGGAGAGGCGGAGTTGTTTGGCGACGTTGGGTGCCTACCGTCGAGAAAGCGTCAGAAAGCAGGGTGGTCAGCCAAACTCCCACACTATTCCGATAAACCTTTCTCTACAATGTGACGTCATCTTTCCAGGACGGCCCTCCATCTTCATATAATATGTACCATAGTCCCGGCAGATAGCTACCATCATCATTATATATGTCATTCCATAATGACGTGGCTGCCTTCCGACGCCAAAGGAAAGTACTATAGGAAGCGGGGGGAGGAGGAAAGGGGAAGGAGACTGGCCCCGGAGCTTACCAGCCCAAGCTCAGTAGGCGAAAGCTGTGGGGAGTACAGTGAGTGTCGGAATTCGCCCGTGTAGGGAACTGTCCTAGCCAATTGCAAATGTCTTTATTTCTTCGAATTCTATGTCTTAAGCATAGTGCACGAAAGAAGAGTATGGCATCTCTGCTTTATGCTTGATAGTTCGACGTAGGTAAGCCAGTCAGCAAGCCTATTCATTCCATGCGACGCAATCCCGCCGACGGGGCCAAAGAGTAGTAGGCTTTCGACAGAATCTCCTTCCCTGCTGTCTGTCCTTTCCTTATCCCGAGCGAGAGCGATCGACTCTGTACCTGAGTAGATCTAAGATGAGAGAGTCAGTTGAGGGGCGTTCGCTAGAGGAGGTCTCCCCGAATAGTTGTCCTGTCCTTGCGGATTCGCTATTCCTGTCCTTGAGGAACTGCTTTGGCTTGAGCTTGAGTACTGGAGGAAGAGACATTCCTTGTCTGGTCCGTACTCCGGTAGTAGGACTGGCCTAGAAGGTCTTCCTGTCGTGTAGGAATAGGCCATTCCGTTCAGTCGGAGTTCTCCCGTCTCATAGCAAGTGAAATAGCTACCGATCTATTGACGGTAAGGCTAGAGAGTAAGCCCCTTACCTAAAGGTAGACGCTGTCATGAAAGAGCAAAGCTGGCATGAAGGCTAGAACATAGAGTTGGAGGCATCATTTCATGTAACACAAAGGAAAGCAGTGGCCGTTCACTCACTCAATTCCGGGATGTAACGAAAAGGCGGAACTGAAAGCATATATCCGTAATAGGAGGAAGCTGCTTCTTTTTCCTTCTCTTCGACCAGTTCTTTATTCGTATAAATGACGGTTCGGTACAGATCGTATGGGAAAGCACGATCGACGGCTTTGCTTTGACATAGAAAAGAAAAAGCGAAAGACGAAGCAACTCCGAAAACAGGAAAGCTGAAACTCCAGAAGAGAGAATACGGAGAACCCGAAGGGACACAGGACTGAAGTAAAGTGTAACCTTATAGACCAACAATCTCTTAGCAAATTCTAGAGCACTCACGTTAGAGATGAGGGACTTTTCTTTTGATATGGTCACCTTACACTCCTCCATAACCTCGACGATATGACTTCGCGACTACTGGATCCGCGATGACAATGTCATCGCCCAGTAGAGCATAATCAAAGAACTTCACCCCAGGGCGTACCCTCCATGCTGCATACCAAACCAGCAGCCTCCACTATTCCCAACCCTTCCTGTCGACCAACCGACGACGGTTAAATGCCCAAAGACTTTGCTCATCCAGCCCAGCCCTACAGAGACAATCGGTGACCGGCCTTTAGGTACAGCCCAACTATTGTAGCTCTGGATCGAGATCACCCTGCCTCTCTCCCTTGCCGACGGCCTGTGTCTAGGTGCTCCATATCGTCGAAACAGCCAACTCACTTCGCCTACGCAACGAAGAGAAGGTTCATATTTAAGCCTACACCGTCTGCCTTTCCTTCGGAACCGAAAACCATTTCGGTAGGCCGACCTAAGCACCCGAAAACCCTACCTGATTCAATGGTTCATGCCGCTAGCCGAGGAATAGGTTATAGCCCCAGATAGATATCCGGATAGCCATTGTGGCCAAGAGTTGGCAGCATGAATGGAATTGATCGAGGTCGATTTCTCGTTCATTCGTATCCGGCCGAATCATCTTCTCCAGCCAATGGAGGTAACCTTATTCATGATCGACCCGCAGCTAATGCCCCTGGATGAGCCTATTTTTTTTATAACTTATTATTATTTTACTGTTTAGCCTGACATGCATTTTACGACACTTGATTTTTTGCGGTTCGGGGTAATGTGTTGGTAATCCTCCTGAAACTCCGGATTTCCAGTTAGTTATGGCCGAGATAGAAATCCTTCTCGGTCAGATGCGGATCCGCCTTGCTCCGGTCAGATTTAACAAGCCATTTTTCCAAACAAAGGTCAACTTTTATTTGCCAGCTGGATTTCCGTTTACTATATGAATTCTTCGTCAGGGAAGATTAAAGGATAGGTTCACTTGGCATCATTCACGGGTCATAAGCTTTTTCATGCACGATTAGAAGCAGGCTCATGACGGTGGTCAGCTCATTCATTCTCCAACATATCATTTTGTGCGGCTCATACAAACTCCGTTTACCTACCCGGTCTAGCTTCCATCCCTATCGGTCTCGAGGTCGGAACCTCAACAATCGATTTCTCTCTCCTTCGATTTATGCCAGCGAAGGTTCCAAAAAAGGGATAAGATTCGTCAGAGCTGAGGGACCATGATCATAAAGTGAAAAGCACGTGGTAACCAAATCGAATGAAAAGTACAGCCTATCTCGATTAGCTGATCGAAAGCTAGCGCATCATGTTCTCGAGTCGCCAGGTGTTTATTCTCCCAACTCAGCCCACCCAATTCTATCTATCTTTCTTGTTACTAGTTGGATCGGAGCCGACACAAGGAATTGGTCGACGAAGCCAACGACGCGACGGGACTAAGCGCTAGTTGAGCTAGGAGTTTCCAGCGCTGACGTCCTTTCCTTCGGGAAGTCATTCCAGGCAATAAAGCCAATCAGGGAGGAAAGCAAGTCAGTCAATCCGGTGAATCGCTTTCAGTCTCTCTTTTGCTTGACTAGGAGCTCTCCTGAGAGTTGCTCTTCCGCTTTTCTGGAATCTTTCTTCCGGAAACTCTCCCAGTCGATAGTAGGGTCTGAGGTCGATAGGCATCACTTTCTCGATTTCAGTATTACGAATATCTTAAGCCCTTGTTGTCTTCTGATCTACGACCATCCTCAAGCAAGCCGTGACAAAAGACCCGGTGTTGCGACTCCCAGACCACACCAAACCTTTGAAGTCCACAGTGACGCTTCAGACTTTGCTATCGGTGGGGTATTGGTGCAAGAGGGACACCCCGTTGCATAATGAGAGTAGAAAGCTTAATGAACGTTAGACGAGTCCAAGGGAAGGAAATGCCTTTGTATGGTAAAGAGTAGTGCATTGTTTGCGAACATGGAGGCACTATTTTCTGGGGTCGAAGTTCGTGGTCAAGACAGATAACATAGCGACGAGAGACTAGTAAGCTCATGGAGGCTAGTAGTCAGGTAGTCTGGTCTGGAAGCTGAAAGCAAAAAGAAGAGGAAGCTATAAAAGAGGACTAACAGCTAAAGCAAAGGAAGAGGTATGGAGGAAAAAAGGAAGAGCCGATTGAAGAGTTCGTTCTTCCTTCCCTCCTTCAGCCTGGAGAGAAGCATCAATCAGACTCTCCATATGGCCGGGTGCGGCGGGCAATCGATCGCTCATAAATGGATTACGGTCCCCTTTCTCTTGCCAACAAAGCTCCTCTTATCTTAGACGATAGGTGAGACTGAATTGAATATTCAAAAACTCACTGACCCCTTCGACGCACAGGAGCGACAGCTATAGAATTCACTAACGCAGCTATCATACGCATTGAGACGGGACTCAAGTCCGACAGTGCCATTACGGATGACAAAGCGTTTAGCAAATTCAAAACAAGCTGTTTTCGATATCAAGGACTTCTCCTTAGATATACGAACATCTAAGCTAGCCATGAGCTGTTGATAACGCTCAGCAACCGTCACGATCCGCGAGAGCTTAACGGAGAGGGCACCTGACGATCGCATACGCTTTAAAGACCTGTCCTGGGTATACCTCGTCAGCCAGCATCCACACTGACGATGTGATGTTTCCATGCGAATGATGGCCACGAGCTGTAATAACCAAAGCTGAGGTTTACCTGTGTGAAAAGTCACACTTGATCCCATCCGATTAGATGAAGCTCCCTTGTACGGAAGCTGGAACCTCACCCACCTTAGGGACCTGGTCATCCATGTGGCCGCAAAATCATAGCCGAAGATCGCACCCACCAGTAACTCAGTGAGACCGGCAGGCATCGAATCGGTTGCCGCCTTTCAAATAAAAAGAGTAGTATGTGATTACTCCCGTCGAATTACTATTCGTCAAGTCAGAAAGAGAACAACTATCTTACTGATTATTCTAAGATAGCACTATAACAACTGGCACCGTCAGCGAGTCCCTTGGCGAGAAATAAAAGATATAGCCTATTTAACTACGCCTTCCCCGTCCTCCGGTAAATAGGCTATATTGAAAAGAGACGGAGGACGCGAAGGTATCCCTTTGCTGGCTCGTATTTGCTGGTTCCCTGGCGTAACTGATTCATTCCGAGCGAGGGGAAGGTGCTCCTGATGATGCCATGGACGGCGAAGGACTCCTTCTCGGTCCCATGAATCCCGGGTTTTGTTGTTAAGGGGAATGTGCCTGTTGCGGTTTGTTTATTCCAACAAAAGAAAGACAAAGACTGGGTTACTCCCGACGGCTGGGATGGGAGCCGATGCCATTCGATGTAGCGCAGTCGGGGCCAACTGGGACAGCAGACTTACCCTGGAGACACACAGAGTCTTCGACGGAGTACACTGACAAATTCAGTCATTCTTAAATAGCCGAAAACATAAGCAGACTGATAAGCTCTTCGACGGGGGCCAGTATGATTGTACCAGGAGAGGTGATGTTTCCTCCTGGCAAAGGGGCAAATGCAGAATATCCTCCTTTAGGAGGGGTGGTGGTACGTCGGCCCCTCCCCGTGCGCGGTATGCGGCACGAGACAAGTACTCCCCAGACGGACGTCGGGGGCGGTCGATAGGTAGGCAAGCCCATCATGTTTAATGCACGTTACTTGTCAAAGATAACCCGGTCAGCAAAAGAAGTCAATTGGCGACGCCTACGCTGACTTCTTTTGCTGAGTCAGTACATCGGCCAGGAGTTCCTGCTCTTTGTTTCGAGCCCGTTTCCGCCTAGGGTTCGGACCGATGGGTGGGATGCTCTACTTGTTCTGCTTCCGACGCTTGATTCTTCTTTCGGTACCGTGCTTCTCGGGGATCAAAGCCATCCTGTGATTATGAGTCAGTAACCGGGACGACTATGAAGACTCGAAAGAGGATCAGTACCAGCCGGACTCACTTCTAGTTATGATAAAATGTGGTTATAAGGTCAGGCATGACGACCGGTATCAGGATCTGCCTTTGGGTCGGAGTCAACAAGATGTTCCGAGGCAGCGACGGGACCATTGTTCTGAGGTAGGGGCCATTGTTTCTTCCGAGCCTTGTTGATCAACTGGTTCTTTTGAGCATTGATCTGTTGGTTATAAGCCTTGTTCCGATTCATCTCATTATGATTTGTTGGTTCTCACTGAGCCAATACTTCTCTTTGATCTGAGCCAGGAATCGATCGTCAGTTCTGTGCCTGTTCATAGACCGGTATTTGAGTCTGTTTCTAGGTTGGTATTTTGATGTTCGTCGAAAGCCTGCTTGTTTGGAGAGTTCTTTCTGTGCCTCTTTCTTATCATTGTTTTGAAGCTCGGTCACAGGCGTCTTACCCTTCCTCTTATTCACTCGTCATTTAATTAATTAAATAAAAGAATAAGGAGGTACGGAATAACCAGACGGAAACTCATTGAATTGAGGAGGTACTGACCGGGGGCTTATAATGACAGATGTATCAAACCGGGCGTCGGTTGGATTTAAGTGCAAGTGTTCTTTATGACCCGAAGGAGATGGAGGCACAACTGAGCAAGCAAGGCGAGAGACAGCGACTGATGCTCTTTCCCCTGAGACCGGAACGAGACTGACTGATGAATGAGGCAGGCGAGTCGAAGACTCAATGAAAGGGGGAGAGTCAATGCAGAGTCTTTATCTATCTACTAGGATTGGCACTCTCAAGCCGACGGTTTTAAGGGGTTTAGGTCTCAGTCCGGATTCGATCTTTGTTATGAACCGCTTCCGACGGCCGGTATTTCATCTTTCTCCTGTTCCGGTATATCATGAGCCTGTTCCCGAGTCTCGCTTTTGACTCTCCCAAGTCAGTACGTTTAGAACCAGATTGTTCTCTTTCTGAGCTTATGTCTGAACCAGCATGCTTTGACGTTCGTCTTCGTTCGTTCATTTATATCGGTCAGAACCAGGAATGGACCTCACAGGGACCGACGAATGTTATTCCCCGCATCATGCTTTGTTTAGTCAATAGTAGTTGTTACTGAGCCCGGCATCGATCTTCGTGCGGGACAGATCTTTCCCCGGACCAGGGCTTGCTCTATCCTTTGTTGCTTGCTCTGCCCGATCTTCCTTCATGGATTCTGTGCTAGCTGGACCAACACCAACAGTAAGTAGATTATGATGAGTCAACAAGGAATTATTATCGCTTAGCGCTTGTGCTAAGGAAAGTTTGCCTCTACGAATGGAATGTTGGTTGCTACCCAAAGGGCTTTCTGGATGCCTCGTAGCTGCTCTCCCTTAACGTCGACGATAAGAAGAACGCCTATTGAAAGGTGGCTCTAATGTAATGTCTCACACTTGACAGGGGCCCCTAAAGGCTGGCTCCACTTCATTCAATTCGGAATCAACTATTGTTCCGAAAGAAAGTGCCCGCGAGCACTGAGAAGATATGAAAACAAAAGAAAGGAATTATTATCGCTTAGCGCTTGTGCTAAGGAAGAATGCTCCCTCGCGAAAAAAGATTCCTCTACAGGCGAATTCCCTCTTATCCGTTCCGGGCTTCTTCCCGACGAAATGAACAAGCTGTTGCCTTCCCACTAGTTTTCCCTCCATCCTGCTTTGTTCCCCACGGAGAGTTTACGAAATGGGGTGCGGTGCCCGACGAAATGAATAAGCTGCCGCCTTCTGGAGAGTGGTTTCAGCTCTCCCTCTCGCCCGCAATCGAGTGCCCCGCAGGTTTCAACTGACGCGGGTGCGTGCCTAGATGAAATCCAGCTATCGTTGAGTGAGACGCTACTGCTTTTCTTCTACGCTTGACTTGCGTCGAAGAACGGAGCGAGCGAGCCTATTTCCTTGTTCACTGCTACTGGCCTTTCCGTGGCGTAGTCTTTCGCATATGAATGAACTGGCCTTTCGAACAAAGTCAGTGTAGTCCCGATGGATCTCCACTTTCTGGACCCCCTCCTCTCTTGCAAAGAAGTCTCTCCCTCTGGTCCCCCCTAGAAGTTGACTTGTTGACGAAGCGGGTGCGTCTTGCTTTCTTCCCAAGCCAGGAAGGGTTCCTGAAGAAGCCAGCGGAAAAAGCGGCTGGACTTGATAAGTAGGGGAGTAAGCCCGTTGCAACCAAGCCTTTCGGAGATAATGAATAAAGGCACATTGAAGCTCTCATTCGTCGGTCGATATTCTTCGATCCTATTGGTGAAACTAAACAGAAGAGCTGCGACGAAGCCGTAGCCCCTGTTTATCAAGCCTTAGTCAAAGAGTGAGTGCCCGGCGTGTGGTAAAGGGGAAGGGGCCTAGAAGTGCCTACTACTAGACTACTCTACGACTTGCAGGCGGCTATGAATGAGATTAGATCTCTTGAACTGTTACCCACATTGGGAACATCCTAGTTACGACTTAAAGCAACTGTTTGAACTGTCCTATTTGAGACGGGGCCGTCAGCTTGGCTCCATTCAATCCGGTCTGGTATTTCGGTGACGGGGCGAGCTAGAGCTCAAAGTGCCTCACTCACTAATATCATATCTTCTGCTTCCCCACGGAGGGACTTCGCAGGTGCTGCTTTGCTGCCTGAATTCCCGGATAGCTGAGCTGGTGAAGTAGTCTTCAACATCGTCTGCAGCTCTTTCTGCTGAGTCAAATGCCCTAGTAACAATGCTGAATGAATCTTTCTCACCTGCAAATGAGTCTCCCATACTTCTTTCTTTCCCCAAAAGTTTCCCACTTTGACGGTGCTGCTTTCCCATCCCCTGCAAAGAGAAAACCTCCCCCACTTTAGCATTCCCTCCTAAAGGTTTTTTCCCGTACAGGTTCTTTCACCGTCCCTCCCTGTATCCCCCGGGGGCGTCACTTTTCCAGTGAATTTCTCTCCTTATGTTGCCTAAATTATCTTGAAAAACCTTCACCCGGAAAGGAAGACTTCATTTCGTCGGGAGAGAAATCCTGCTTTCATAGTTTAGTGTCCCGCACAAAGCTCGACGAATTCATCTCCGTCGTCCTCCGGAATCCATTTTCTCTTTCTTTACTGATTCCTCTTTATCGAAGAAGTTTATTACACCTTCCTCATCGACGGATAGAAGCCCGTTGACACACGGAATGGGGACACCCCCTGACACCCCATTTCACGAGCCTTCACTGCATCCGCTTACGTCAGTTGCTTAAGGGACAATTCCTGCATCCAACCTTTCCGGCATGGAGCTATTTTACAGTTCTCTCTCTTTCCGCGCAAAGGGCGTAAAGTGATGTACCCTCCCCCGTCATTTTAGGCACTGACCTATTTTGGTCTCGAGAAAGCCTGAAGTCTTTCCTGGCGAGGTGATGGCTCACCGTTTAACTAGCCGAGGTGAAACTTCCCTCCCGCCGAAAAAAGAGGACTGTGACGACGGCGTGTACAATGACGATCTTCTAGCCACGGCGCCCGGACTCTATTCCTGACTTGACGGAAGCCTTCGGGGATCGTCTGCATCTGCTAATCCTTGCTTGTCAGCTTAACTTCCTTAATGTACTGGGAGAGGAAAAAGGCCTCTGACGCTTCTTTCTTTTGAGTTTTCTGGTTATATCAAGCAAAGACAGATAAGAATAGATAATATGACTAATCGGTAGTAGCTAACTAGGTGGGTTTGGGTGGTTAGCACCCCCCAGCAAGCAAGCCCATTTACTGGTATAGAAATCGAAATTAGAATAATAGATCCGACGAAGGTAAAGAGAAGAACTCCTAGGGATCTCTTCTCATAGCGCAGCGACGGAGAGCTTCTGACTATAGCTCGAGAAGCTCGCGTAAGGGTAGCCGCACTATCCTCCTGAGTCATGTAGCTAACTAAGCCAGTATGGATGCTATCGAAGAGCTAAGGAGAGATAGAGAGAAGCAGGGAAAAGGGACCAGGCACTCTGGAAAAATAAAGATACGTACCCTAGTGAGGGATCCCCGGGAGGGGGGAGCTCGAACCTATCTATTTCAACGAGGAGAGCTATCCGTAGTCTTACTGTAGCTAAGCGAATGTGGCTTTGTGGGCTTCCCCCAAGTAAGGATAGATAGCATAGACGGAAGGAGTTGATCGGGTTCAGTAGCCCGCCCTAAAAGGTAGGTAGGCGGGCTTTTTCCATGCCGTCACCGTAGCCTTCCTGATGAAGAAGGTATGACGCCCTACTGACGTGGAGGGCTAGCCGTCGAGTTCCCAATATTCCTGACCTTCTCTTTCTTTCCCGCCTCACCCGAACCCTCGATTGATACGATGCAGCTGACTGATTCGTCGGAAGGGGGGAATGAACCTCCAGACTCTTTTTCCGTCGACGCCCTACGAGGTCGAACAGGGGTGCGGGATATGGCCGGGTCGACTGCGGAGAGCCACTGAACTTCATTCTTTCCTCCGGTTTCATTGATGGAGGGGCCGACTGCTGGAATGGACGTAGTATAATCATGATCGTAGTCACTTTCGAAGGCAGCGCTGACGGTAGCTTTCTCATTCTGTCGACTTTACAAATAGACTACATGAAAGCAAATGGTCCCATCAAAGGTGACTCGATGGCTTTCGTACGCAGTCTCTGGTTTCCGTATGGTTCGTAGCCTGCCTTTTTGCTTTCCTTTGTCAGCTCGCGAAGGTGCAAACCAATGGTTCAGGAATGGAGTCTCAGCTGCCATAGGGTGTAGGTAGGTCCCCTACCGTCACGTCATAAGCGGTTCAGCTTTCTCTCCTCTCGCATCTGTGAAATTTCGTAGAGAGACCTGTGCTTTCAGGCTCTTCCAGCCGTCAGCTTCGTCGCTTTCGCGATTTTCTTTCTATTCTAAAAGAAAGACGTTCCGACTGCGCGGGATCTTTTAGTGCAGTTTGTTTTTTAGAGCGGATTTCCCCCGTCGACTCTCTCAATTTCTTTCTTCGACGTATGGAATTCTCTCCCAGAGCTGCGGAACTCACGACTCTATTAGCAAGTCGAATGACCAACTTTTACACGAATTTTCAAGTGGATGAGATCGGCCGAGTGGTCTCAGTTGGAGATGGGATTGCACGTGTTTATGGATTGAACGAGATTCAAGCTGGAGAAATGGTCGAATTTGCCAGCGGTGTGAAAGGAATAGCCTTGAATTTTCATTTTTTTTATAACCCCCGACTAGCAATACTTCCCGCTCTCGGTTTGGCCCTTCTTCGTCATTCTTTGCCTCTTTTGCCAACGTTTATCCCGCCTTTTCATTTGAGTTCGCGCTTTTGCGCGAATCCTCAAAATGGAAGGGCGGGAGGAGCGACGGTGCCGCCCCCAGACAGGCTCCGCGCGGACAGGGGGGGGCTGCTGACCCCGCCGACCCGGATGACCCATACCGGCGGCGGCGCCTTGCGGAACTCCGGCAAAGAATACTACGCCGCATGGTACGTATAATTTGAGGGTACCATGCGGCGTATTGTAGGGCAAACGACGGCCTGCGGGCGAGTCTGTCCCAACAGGGTGTCGGAGTCTACCATAGAACATGAAGCTCATAGAATCCTTCATGAGGATTTTGACTATGACGATGTGGCCGACTCCGACGTAGAATCCCTTACCAACCGTCGATAGGCATTTAGGGACGGTCCCGGGATCGGAAACAATCCCTAGGACACCGCAGGAGGGCCACTTCCTGACTCCTTTTGTCGACGGAGCAGGAGCCGGAAGTGCGCGATTGCGCGCCCTCCGGACCGACGTACCCCCACTTCGGGGTCGGGGTGAGATTCCAACAAGGGATTTTTAATTGACGTAACTCTGTGCTCCAGACGGGGGAAATGAAAGCAGCGGAATTCGTTATCTCTCTTCCCTCCCACATGTTCAATCTTTTTTTAGCGGTTTCCCCAGAGATCTTTATCATTAACGCAACCTTCATTTTGCTCATTCATGGAGTTGTATTTAGTACCTCTAAGAAAGATGATTATCCACCTTCCGTCAGTAATGTGGGTTGGCTTGGATTACTTAGTGTTGCGCGCCTAGGAGGGCAGCGCGCTTGGGGATGCGGAGGATCCCGTCATCGTATCGCCCAGCTCCCTAACCTAATGCGGCCGGACCGCAGGGAACCTTAGCATGGGGGGACGTCCGGAGCATTTTGCCGCCGCAAGGCTGGCTAATCGTACGCAGCAGGAGCAAGGGAACTCCCCTGGTTCTGGAAGGCACATGAGTCCGAACGCTATTATGAATGTGCGACCGACACTACACTACGTAGGTACCTGTGCAGGTGAGGCGTCGGTCGGTCCTAGAAACGGCGGCAGCGGCGCGAGGAGTGGAAGACCGGACGTGCTGCAACCTAGGGATCACCAGGCAGCTCTTTCGCTCTATAGGGATATCGGGGGGGCATAGCACAATTCTTCGTCGGAGGAGGGTTTTTCCGGAAAGCGCCAGGTGACTGATCCTGCCATAATGTACTCCTACCGTATCCCTTGCACCGACAACCGAAGTCGAACATACATACGACGATCTTCATGGGTGAAGGGACGGGAGGAAAGAAAGGGCGGTAGATGATAATGAGAAAGGGCGCCGCGTCTGGACGGGCGGGCTGAATGGATGAGCGAAAGGTGCCATGAAGTGGGGAATATACCCAGTATAAATTCCGACAACTAAATGCACCTCGAGGTGCAGCCCAGGAACTGGGGGACCTTCTCGAGCACAGTACCGGCAATTGAGAGATAGAGTGGTCCCCTTCTTCCTGGGGAATCAATGCTCCGGACCGAATAGAGCTTACCTCCGTGACGCTTTCTCCGGCGCATCTCCGCTTAGCTGCGCTCAATAGGCCCTGGTTGCTTTGGCTTCCTCTCGTCAGGCCACCGCTCCGCGCCGTCACCCCCGCAACACTCCCACTCCGACGCGACGCCTGCTGAGCAAGATGCATTGCGATTTCCTCTTCTGTGGACGCACCTCCGCCTCACTATGACCCGGGACGGGAAGAGAAAGACTTTTCTTTTTCCGGCGGGCGTCGATCGAGTAAAGCCAAAGACGCCACAAGACGACGGCCGCAGGCTGTTGGGAAGGGGACATGATCAATAGAACCTGGCTGGGATAGTGGCGCCCATTCCTCACCAGTTCCGAAAAGGTTCGATCATGCTGGAAGGGGCATCCCACGTCAGTGATCGGTCTGCTAGTTCACGCAAATCCGAAGAAGTTATCACGGACGAGCCACATGCAGGGAAACTTGCACGTGTGGTTCTGGCCGGGCTTTCCTTCGGTATCTAATAACCTTGCTTCTGCTCGCCGTTGGCGCACCTCTCCTAACTATTGCCCATTTATTCCGGAATAATCTTTTGAGGAGGGACAATTTTACATATTTCTGCCAAATCCTTCCATTATTAAGTACGGCTGGTACCATTTCGATGTGTTTCGATTTTTCCGAACAAGAGAGGTTTGATGCTTCTGAATCCATTGTATTAATTCCACTTCCTACTCGCAGTATGCTCTTAATGATCTCGGCTCATGATTCAATTGCCATGTATTTAGCTATTGAGCCTCAAAGTTTATGTTTTTATGTGATCGCAGCATCAAAAAGAAAGTCTGAATTTTCCACGGAAGCCGGCTCGAAATATTTGATCTTAGGTGCATTTTCCTCTGGAATATTATTGTTCGGGTGCGACCGGACTACTACCGATCAATTTTGTCGAAACTTCTTTATAGATTTGTTTGGAGAGATCCTCTATGTAGTTGTCTATCTAGGGCAATCGATCTACTTCCACATAGCCCTGAGGCTGTGTCTCGATCTCCTACATGCGAAAGATGCGGGAGACGGGGTCCCATGGGGATTCCCCGTCGGTCTAATTCCACGACGGAGAGTCGGCGTGGCGTAAAGTGAAGATTGGGGGGAGTAGAGCGAAATCCCCGTCTGGGGTATTCCGAAGGTGTAACCTAGGCAACGAAAAAGGGGCCCGATACTTCAACTAGAGGAGCGACCTGTTGGTTCACCAAACCCCGACCCAGCGTCACACGTTCTCCAGGTCCGAAGGGATCCAGTGCCCAACTACCGACTCCTCCCGGAATTGCGTTATCGGAGCCGAGCCAGGAATAGCCTTCCGTGGACACCTACCACTTTTCACCGGTTAGAGAGGCCCTCTTTAATACATAAAAAAAAGATGTTCACAGGGGCCAGAAAGACTCGGTCATAGGAATTTAGACCACCTACGCGCTGGTAAACGAAAACCACCTCGACTGGATCTACCGAACGAATCAGGCCGCCCCGTCGAAAGAATGGAAACGCCAAAAGGGCCACCAGCTTTCCCCCAAAAAAAGGGGAGATCCGCTGCTTACTGCTCACGGAAACATCCGACCGTCATGGTCGACGTCGTCCGCGTATCTTTCTGATCTCCTTCTATTCATCATATTTTTGGCTTTGCCCGACGGTTGATGGTGTTGACTAAAAAAGGGGAAGAGAGAAATCGAGTCAGTTCGACAAAATCGTTCCGGAATCGTACCGCTTCTGTCGAACCATTCGCTATCCACCCCATTCCTCTTCGTCTACTATTTCAAATAGAAAATCGGGTGTGAGTCGCCATTTACCCAATGTCGAGATGTCCCCCCATGTTTACCACCCGTCGGGTATAAAAGGGACCGCTCCTGAACATGACGGAGGTGGAAAGACGTGTGATTTCCGCATCCACGAGGATCCATATGGAAGGGCGGCGCCTCAGTTATGTCGGCATATATAGAGTCCCTCTTCTCTTCCAAAAAAAGAGGATGGCACTTTTGCCAATAAAAAAAGATGAGAGGTATCCTCTCCCGCGCAGGTATACCCCGACAAATGGCGAGGGCAAACAACAGATATGACGAATAGTCAGCAGGGGATTCTAAAAAAAATGAACTTTCAATATTCTCCTGCAGCTCATTTGCGTCTTATTTGCTCTCCGTACAGAAAAAGAGTCCTTCCTTTATAAATCTAAATAAAAACATGTCGGAGGGAGGGAGAGGAATTCCAGTTGGTTGTTGACCAAGAAATCGGTTTATATGTTGAACCGGTCCCCTGTTCGAAATCCAGTCTGAATCAGAGACTGTTCTGATGAAGTGTGCACAGATTCGTTTTTCTCTTTATTCTTTGACTTGACCTTTCATTCGACGTTGCGGATTGAGTTTTTTTTGCTTTTGTATCACGGACTTTACTCCTTCTGACGAGGATCAAACGATGCTCAACCAGCGCAGGGTCCAACCATGGCATGTAGCTATAGTCCCCGGCGGAACATTTCTCTATGTATGTCTTTCGAAATTCATTCTTTCGTCGTTTTACTGGTGTGAATGACGCGCTTCTGTCGAACGATTCTCGGTTCACTTCCAGTTCCGCCGTTGATGTCCACTTTTTCTTCCACCATAGCGGAGGTCCCGTCGTTCATATCTTTCGACGAGCGTCGGGACATCCCCCTGTAACCCTCCGGTTTGGAGGAAAATAGAGGAGGCGTCGGAAAGGAATCCCGTCGCAATTGCTCCGTAGCTACGGAAATTCCCGATGGAATCCCTCCTACGCCGTTTGCGAGTTGACTCGGAGACAGACATGGGCGAAGGTTCGTCAATGATTAGCCTGTCCCCAGCCCGACGTCAAGTATAAACAGACTGAGAGGCTTCCTCAGATCCTACCCTCGAAAAAAAAAGTCCAATGGGATGGGACTCTATGGGATCTAATCGAACATCAGTGTGTTGGGTTTCAATCATGCGGATCTCTATGATCCCACGTCGGTATAGACGTGGTAGGGCAGAGTCCGGTCTTTATTCGGAGTTGTATTGGCCTGGGTGCCCTTTCACCCTAGGCCCTTTTTTCTGCTATGGGGTCTGACAAGTCTTGGCTCATCATTGCATCTTGCTGTCGTCCTAGGCACCAGGTTGAAAACCGTCGTTGAAGCATGAGCAACCATCCCATAGAAGATGAGTACCCCTGGCTCCGTCGGTTTCAACGTTCCTGACAGGTTTGCAATTGGCTATGGAGAGTCGCTGGTTGTGCCCCTGGGGTGAGGTCAAGCAGCGATACCTAGGACGAGCTGACAGGTACTCCTATAGTCACGGGTCAGAACTGGTATTCGAAAATCATTTTTTCCCATTTTCAGAAGGCAGAGTTTCGGAGTGTCATATTCCGTGTCTTCCTTCATGGAGTGAAAAAAAAGCCCTTTTTCGACCTGTGGCAGAGTGAAATAGCCCCTGAATGAGTCGGTGCTGGTGGGTGGAAAAAATGATCCAGGTGATCTGGGCGAATCCAATGAAGATTTATGGATTGTGATTGGAGAGCAAAAGGTCTCTATCTATCGTCGAATATACTCGGTAGGTTCAAGCTCAGCTCTGTTCTCTTGGTTGAAGGTTCAGCAGGCTACGGATTCTCTATGAGGAGCGTTCCGGGATTTGAGTAGCCTGCCTCTATTTGATCACGAGGGGCGTCGGCTTCGTCGTTCTCGTTCTGGTGCAATAGATCCCCCTGGTTCGACGGGCGTCGATTGGCTGTTTAGGTCTTCCGTCAGGGGGGACCCGTCACGGCTCTCCGTGGTATAATGATATTATGACAATCTTTTTAAGGAGAAAACAGTCGAGTCCGGCCTGAGACTTTTCCCGAATGAAGTGCCTCCGACGATAGGGCCACTGAAATATGCTTTGTGCGCTCATGAAAGACTGTCTCTGAGGATATATGGATGGCCGCCTGATTCGTCACTCAGAATTTCCATAGGCATTTGCACCGTCTATTCCAATCTCTTTCCGGAGATTCGTCGAGCCACCTCCGTTCACATGCGGCGTGAGCCATAGCTCTATACTCAGCTTCAGCGCTTGACCGGGCCACCCCGTCACTCTGACGTACGGTAGGCTGTTTCTGACTTTTCCAGGTAACTGACGTGACCTCCTACGAGAGTGCAATAACCAGATGTAGAATGCTGATTGTGAACCAGCCTTTACGTAATAGGCCCCCTCTCGTAATAGGATCAGAATAGGCGGATACGCGAAGGTGCCCATTCCGAGAGTAGAGAATCCCTCGCGCTGGACAAGTCGTCGAGGTATCTCAACTCGACGATCCTATACACGGCATCGACGATGAGAGGTGCGAGGGGCCTGCATGAACTAGCTGACCACACTGACGGCATATTCCCGATCTGGACGAGTGATAGTGAGAGGGGGGAGCTTTCCAACCAGTCTTTGATACATTCTCGGATCATCAAGCGGATCACCATCATCCGAACACTGCCCTCTCCACTTTCAGGATTTGGCGTGATCGGGCTGGATATAGGCCGTCGCTCCCAACTTCCCGGTCTCTCGTAAGAGATCCATGGTGTACTTTCTCTTGGAAATGAATATACCAGACGTCGGAACGAGCTACTTCTATTCCCGACGAAAGACTTCATAGTACCTAGGTCTTTAAGATCAAAGACCGTCGTGTCCGATGGTTCTTCAGCTCAACGATGGACTCCCTATCATCCCCCGTGACGGATGATGTCGTCAACATAAAGACGAAGACGAACCTGCGGCCGTCTTTCGTTTTTCTTTACAAACAGAGTGTGGTCGGCGTCACTTCTTTTGAATCCTATGTCCAGTAAGGCTTTGCTGAATTTGTCAAAGCATGCGCCCCTTCGTCAGTCAATGGGACTGCGTCGAGCCCAACAATTGCTTTCTTCGACGCGGCAAACCTGACTTTCCTCCCCCTGAGCTACAAAACCGGGAGGCGCTGTCCTGTCATATACATTTCTTCTGAGAGCTCCCCATGAAGGAAAGCTGCATTCTGGAAATCCAGTTGATGTATCGGCCAATCTCTGTTTGCAGCCACCGAGAGAACGACCCGGACGGAGTTCAGTTTTGCAACAGGTGCAAAGGTCTCGAGATCTAAAGATCCCATAGGCCCGTCTATTCCGTGGGTGAAACCGTCTAGCTACCAGACGGGCCAACTAGCGATCAATGGAGCCGTCAGCCCTGAACTTCACTGTGAACACCTCCTCCAACTATAGGTCACCCTACAGCACGTTGCCAAAAGGAGCCAAAGGAGTGACGAAATAGCCGTCGATCCAGCCCCCGTCTCTTTGCTAATCCAATTTCGGAATCACTGTGGGAGAAAAAAAAAGAACTCCCGATTGTATTGTGAAGCGTCAGATTCGGAAAATTTTTCCTGCAGAGTGTGACCAACGGAAACTGACTGAATCAACTCTCTTCTTTGGCATAGCTTCTGTCTGATTTGACGACTTCCAGCTGGAAAGTGCTCATTAGGTCCACTCAGCTGTATAGTCCAACTGGTAGACTCCCCTCTCGATGCCGACCCAAAAAGGAGTGACGGAAGAAAAGGTATAGTTCGGATCTCGCTCCACGTGATGGTAACCGTCATCCCGAAGGTGCACAGCTGGCTCTTCTGCCTAGTCTCGAAGCCGATGCACAGTCCCGCCCACCCGACGATCAACCCGAGAGCCTTTGATGAATTAGTGGCGCTTTCCGGAAAAACCCTAGGCATTTCAAACCAAACCATGCATAGACGATGCCCGCCCGTCGGAAGTCAGTGATGATACGCGAAAAAATGACTCTCATTTCCGATGTCTTGGATCTAAAGGAGGTACGGCCCTTCACTCTTTGATCTCCTATCTCTTTCGTCACTCCTTTTGGCAGAATTAAAAATAAAAGCACAGTCTCCATCCCGCATAGCTGAAGTCACTTTAAAAGCTAGAAAACCACTCCGATTAGGCTAACAAAACAAGCTCAGTCAAGCCAATGGAAGACTGCCCTTTGATGTCAGAGGAATCGGAAGAGAAACTCTTTTTCACGTTCCATAGCCTAGCTTTGCAAACACGTCGATTCGGAGATGGCGCACCATACTCGTAAACAATCACACCGGAAAGAATGGAATACAGACCTAGGATTCACTGGTACCTGACGTCGTCGGATTCCTTTTACGATACGGATGTATTCCTATCACCGTTGTATGACTTCGTCGTACAATCTTTTTCTTCCATCTGACGAATTGACCTGTTTGGTAAGTCTTTTTTTTTCGGGGGATGATGTTCTTCCGACGCGGTATTTCAGGTTCAGTGGCGGAATTCGTGCTATGATTATCATATTTTACTACAAACCATGGATCGTCGAAAAATAGACTTCGACAAAAAAAGGAAGATCTCGCGGCTCTCCGTCGATCCAACTCTCGACTTTTTATGTCAGCTGGATGTTGGAAGCGTTGATGATCCGGTACTTGTCCTGAGCACACGACCTATAGCTGTCTTCGCCTAGTCGTTGCATGACTGTTCATCTCATTGATTCTGATCCTAGTACGGAAGTCGCCGGCTTTGACGCTTTGAATGATGATGAGTGGTGTGCCCTAAATGCGTCTTCAGCCCTTTCATTACGTTTACGGTTAGTAAAATCCTATTCTCAATCCCGAAACACCAATTGCCTAGCTCAGGTTCTGGGACTCCGTCTAGAGTGATAGAAAGGCAATTGAAAGAAGATTCTCACTCGACATGGCTGAAAGTTCACGTATGGTGAATCTGCTCCCGAAAAAGTACACACCGTCGGCATACTCAGCCACAAAGCCAATTTGTGCTTTATCTCCTGATGCCGTAAACGAAGGTTGACGGTTGAGTTCGATCTCGCTCGAGAGGACTGCATTGCGAATCATTTCATTCCGACATCTGGCGTCAGATGGAAGATGATGACGGAAGCGACGACTTGTTGTGCACACCCTTCATCTGCAGATCGTCGATATACCTGATCCTGATGCCACCGATGCCTTTCTACTCTGCAGCTCATGTCCTTCTGTACAGTTCTTTTTTTTCGTCGGGATTGATTGTAGGATTTGCAAGATGAGTAATGACACACTCGTCAGCCCTCCCCTCGACGTTCAGTGGCTGAACGCAAGTCTTGATCAACTCTTCCACGGAATAAAGACTGCACGGGTTTTGACTTTTTCTGCCCAGATCCCGACTCTCTTTGTCTTTGCCGACCAAAGGAGTAAGCGCCACCAAAAACCAGCAAAAGAAAAGAAGGAGAGCTAGAGCGAAGGAGAGGGCCCGATGAGTCGTCGATCTCACTTTCTTCACGGGATGGGAATAATGAGCAATAGAGTCCGACGAAGGAAAAGTGTTCCAGCGCTTGGATTCCACTTTTTATTTATCGTCGATCTGGATACTAAAGAACGGAGGGCTTATGGATGGTAACGACATTCGGGATTCGTCATGTCACTATTCCCTCCCTGTCGAACCTCTCGCTTGCTTTTTCCACTCGCCTTTTTGTCTTAAAGTTATCTTCTATGAACTTCTTGTCTGTAACCCTGATATAGGATCTCGTACAGTTGACGGTTCACTACCGACTTCAACCCTGACGACCAAACTGGTGCGTCAGGATATCTTTCGTCTATAGTCACCTTCATATGTCAACTGTCACAGGAGAGGTAGCAGCGAGACGTCGGACCTGGGACCGTCGTTTGTGATACTCAACGAGTTCCGACGGCTTCTTTGTCTATACAGAGAAAGTCGACGTTTGATCGATTTTGATAGACGAAGCGGGACCACCAAACCCCTGACATCGTGGATTCGTCGTGCCAGAGAGAGACTCCCCAACCGTCAGCTTTTCCCTCGGAGTCCTAGATTTTGTTTACGGAATATGGCCACGTGAAAACACCCTTTCGATTCGAAAATCATTCTTTGTCGCGAACATTCCTCTCTACAGATGCGTCATGCTTCCCCAACTATTGACCCCGTCGCCGAGTGCCGAGGAAATCTGTCAAGCTAACCCTCCGCGGCTGTCACTTGATTGTGGTACTGCCCCTGACTCGAAAAATCAGCAATGAGGAGGACAATCCCCTGTACGTACGGAGTCATTTCATCAGCCTTTCTTTGTCCTGACGACGCGTCCCTCCCCGTCACAGGGCATAAGCGGAGTGGGAAACTGAGACATCTGTAGAATCTATGCTCCGTCACTACCGTCACTCTCGAGTCAATATAGTCAGGCTAAAGACTCAAGCGGACTCCCCCTCCCTCTCATGTGAAATGCTAGTTGAATCCGTCGGAGATCGGCCCTCGAAAGTGACGGACACTTTTGGCGGAAACTACGGCATTTCATGGCTTTCCCTTTCTATCGAAGACGTAGGGGAATTTTCAGGAGATCGATCACATACGTGTGTTGATTTGATTTTCGACAAAAGAAATATGTAACGTGATCTCAGATACGAAAACTTAGTCAAAGAAGATGGGCGTCCAGTGGGACTCGAACCCAACAATCTCACAACCGTTTTGAGAAGTCTACTGTGGTCTTTGATCCGGCATATGTTGGTTGCAGTCGAGGATATCCTTGCCAAAGTACGAATCCGGCAAGTCTTAGTCAGTATTGAGCCTTCCACCGCACCGACAGACCTATTTGTGAGAGGCGCGATGAAATCCGCTTCCTCAGAGGAAAGAAGGCTACCACACGGCTGGGACAATAAAGAAAATCGAATACGACATGAGGCGCTTTCCGGCATAAACCGTCGGTAGATTCTTCTCCGTAAGTTGCTTCTTCCTAAAATTAAAACATATCGGGAGTTGTATAGTTGCTTTGCCTCAATAATTAAAAGGAAGTTTATGCCTTTTTTTAAAATATGGTATATAAGAGATACCGAGCATTCTGCAACCTGACGAAAGCAACAAGGAAAGCGGATCCCCACTGACGAAAGAGGCAGCTACCCTCATTATTCCCAAATTGGACAAATTAATTCGTCGGAGATAGAAATGACATTTTCGAAAAAAGAAGAGACTTCGTCGAATAAAAACGTACAACCAAAGGATTCCCACTCGTCCATTCTTCCACGCGCACTACCTATTTTTCGTCACTTTCCTCTCTCTCTCTAAAAAAAAAGCTCTCGATTGTCGATTTTCAGAGAAAGAAGATAAGAAAAATCTCGATAGAGATAAATAAGAAAAGTATTCCGCCTAGTTTTCCATTCCGTCACTAAAGGAGAATAAGACGACGATTTCCGGTCTGAGTAAGGAGCTAAACTGACAGTAGGGCTCAGCGCCGGGAGCCCAAACTCTAATCGATTCCATTTCCGTCCACCCTACTCTCCTCTGACGAAGAGGAAGGTTCAACAACCGGTGCATTTTTCATTTGTCCTATTTTATTCTAGGTTCAAACCGGGACCACCCACCAACATAAAATAAAGGGCGAGAGCGACTGTCGAGTCTTCCGTAACCAATTCTCTTTCGACTGTCGAAATTATTGAGCACAAAAAAGCACCCGTCTCTTTCCTTTCATTCAACATTCCCATTTAATGAGCAAACACCTTCTACAACAAATACTTCCTCCTCGGCTTCTCTTCCCTCTCATCAAAATTTCCAGAGACGGTTTCCGAAGGCCTTCCGAATAGGCATGGCGTCGAAAGAACTACATCAACAATACAGACGCCATTGGATAAGCCCGATTTCAAAGCTAGAGGAATTTTTTCATGAGACAGGCATAAGGGAGCAGCGCGTCGAAAGAGAAAATCGAAATCAGACTTCAACCTGCTTCCAGATGGAAACCACTGACCGTAGCAAAGATTCAATTGCAATTGAATCTTTATAATGCTGGAACATAACAAAAATTGGGGAAACCATAACATCCTCCGAAACACAATCACCATCTCGCTCCTCGCTCTCCTCCTTCCTTCGAGCGGCAACCCGCCAATCGGAAACTCACTCCCCCTCGCCCTCTCCAGGAGTCTTAGCCGACTGAAATACCAACCCCTAACTCCGGCGTTTTCAGTTCGTGTGTGTTACGTGAGCGCGCTTCCCCCGTGTGCGTAGTAACTAAACACGGAATTGATCATAAAAGTTCTGGAGCAGATTTTCTGTTGAGTCAGAGGCAGCATGAATAGTTTCCCGACCTCGCTTATTCCGTTAGGGAGTCTTCGTCGACTGAGAATACCTCGTTCTCTCCTTCTTTTTAGGGCTTTGACAGCGTCAGTAGTTGGTAAATAATCTTCTGACTTCAGAGCGGGATAAGTAAGCTGGAAGTGTACGTTAGGGTTCGCCTCTTTAGGGTGCTTATCCTGCTCCCTAGCTTATGGAGTGGAGTGTGAGTTTTTCCGAACACAATTTGGAGGGGATAAATACCACTTCGTCGATTCAGTTGTCGTTGAATGATACTGGTCAAATGCCGGATTTCCCCTGTCGACGTCTTTCGTCAGGATTCTTCGAGTTGACGCTCGGTAGAAAGGGTGTATCGGCAGCTCGGGAGATGGGGACCCGTCCCGTCGGAACCGTCTGAACCGTATTCACCGGGGACTGAGGCGACAATGGCTACTGAGGGGGCAGCAGCAAGCCCTGCCGGCGAAAGCCTCGAGGCACGACTTCTTTTTATTTAGATAAATCCCCGTCGTTGTCAGGTTAGAAGCTAGGTTCACTGGAGTGTGTCCCCTAGGTCTCATGGGTCGGTCCTCGAGGCTTTCTGAATCGGTAGGTGGGGAAGGACGAGATTGAAAACCGACGTCTTTCATCCGAGAGGGGTGTGAGGGAATACGTATGCTCGGCGGAGCGAGGAACGGGCAATAACTCATATGTGACGGGTGGAGCGTCGAAGCTGGCAAACCCACATTGGAAAATGAGAGCTTCGGGAGGGTTTTTCCGGAAAGCGCCGTCATCTTATACCCGGAAGTCTCTATCGTTTTCTTTGTCTTTCCAGCCTCACAGCGTTGGGACTTCCTAAATCAAACTGCAATCGCAGTTTATCAACCACTCACGACGACAACCGAGATCTTCGACTGGGATCCCACAGGTAATCCACCCGGGGCGGAAGAGGAAGAAAGGGAGACAAAGTCCGGAATAAATCAACACACAATAACCTCAACCGTCTACCCATTCCATCCATCATATCAGTCGAGTCGGTCCGATTCGTTCTGAGATATAGATAACGCAAGAGAGAACTTATGACCTCGCGGATGGAGAGGGATTCGAACCCCCGGCGATTCCGAAAAATACTTCGGTTTTCGACGACCGACTCTTTCAACCGCTCAGACATCCATCCCTTCGCGCTTCGCCCGCCCTATCCATCTGCGCGCTGGCAGGTAGGGGCAACTCTATGCGATTCGCTACGCTTGCTCTTCCCCACCCCGTGACGCTGACTCTATTGCCTGCCGTTCCGCGACACTTTTCTGGTAGTACGAATCGCTACGCTTCGCTTGTTTCGAGATGAGGAGAGGCACCGTCGGTTGCTGCGCTCCCTGCGGGTAATCTCGCAAGAGAGTGAAGAACGAACGATCCGAAAGTGAAGGACCGACCCTATCCTCATGTGTGGAGGAAGGATCGGTCCTGTGGACACTGACGCATACCACTCAACATAGTCCTCGCGGTCGGTCAAATGCATCTCGAAGAAGTATCCTCCAGCATTGAAGTACCTGAGATGATCTCGTCAAAGTGTCCAGTGACGCTATATCGGGAAGCTCCACCCGTCCGCGATGCATGGAAGGATTGGGGTGGCGGATCAGGAACCGGCTGATCAATCCCAAACTGCCGTAACACTATCTCACCCAGGTACCACTCGACGTGGTCCAGGTATATCAGCTCCACTCGGGCAAGGAAGTACGGATCAGATATAGCTCTACAGCTGGCCTAGCAGCATAAAGCCTATCTCCAAAAGGCCTCCAGGTGATCGACATCCACATAGCATCTGTAGGTCATCCACGCAAACGAAGAAGGAAATCTCGCAGAAGAACAAGCGTCACCTGCTGAGGAGTCGACGGTATCAAACTCCTGTCTGAAAAACAGCCCCTGGTGGTGCATATCATGGTCCCAGAAGCGGTACGACCACTTCATCCCTCTATACCAGCCCCTAGGGACATTCTCTGGTAAACGTGGACGACCGATATCCGACGTACTTTTGCTCGCTTATAATGCTGTGCACTGATGGGATTCCATATCCGTCGAACTGATCATGATCGTCACTCTCACTTGCAGATGTGGCTATACGAGTACGTCGGATGATGTAGTCAAAGCCGTAGATGGAGAAATGTTGACCTACGCCACCTCACGATCCCACCGCAAAGAAAGGTTTGTATACGACCGGCCCATCAGTACCGTAACTGAAACATTATCTGATCTGCAAAAGTCGAATTTTTTTCAACCGTCATTCAAATCTTTCTTTCCCTCGAGTACCTGTAACCGCTGACCTTTGGGGAAGCGTCGAGTTATCAGCTTCTTATAAACGAGTCTTTTGCTTACTCCTGTCCCCAAAAGCTTGCGTAGCCCCTCCCCTCGTCGGAACCGTTTACCTGCCTCGCGTCACTGACTATCCCTACCGAAAAGAAAAGTTTTCGTCACTGCTTTACGTCGGAGTTGGTGTTCTCTCATCGACGCGCCGTCACCCTACCGAGCCGCCGGTCTCCCAGAATTTCCTTCTTCCTACGTCACTCTATACGACTTTTATAGACTCTATTTAGAAAACTACCCTTCTTCTTCTTTCTTCCATCCTTCCTCACCATCCTCGGCTACTGGTCGGGCAACGATTCCGGTTGAAGCAGATCCATCCGAGACCCTATATTTTACCTGAGAACTAGACGTCTAGTCCCGGCCTGGTAGGTTGAATTTCTCCCCTCGCTTCTTCCGTCCGAACGTACTTTTCGTTACCTGCGTCAGTTTTCATCCTGACGAGACCATCTTTTCTTCATATACGCAATTACAAACTCCGGGCCCGTTCCGTAAAGTAGGGTCATGAAAGATTTCGCCTTTACCTTTACCTACCCACCGATTCTTTTGAGAAGAATGAATTCAGAAGCCACAAAATACTAAAGAGAAGGAGCGCACCGCAGCTCGCAACGCAATATCGCGCTCCGCAGCTCGAAAACGACGGCACGGAAGCGTCACCGCGCTATACTGCTCTCGCCCTAGCACACGCTACTACCGCGCTCCAGAGCCTGGAAGCGACAACGCGCTCCTTGCACTAGCTAATGAACGCGACGAGCGCGCAGCACACGCTATACACTGCGCACTGCTCCCTAGCAATAGCACTTGCGCTCCCTTCCCTGGAAGCTATAACCGCGCGAACAGCAGAGCAAGCAAAGCGAAAGCAAGCGAAGCGGAAACTCGAACTCTTTCCCCTAGACGCGACGGGCAAGCGAAGCGGAAGCTACAGCGGTCGGAATCTTTCCCGTCAGCAAGCGAAGCATTCTTTGGACGAAGACAGTAGCTCGCTCAGCTGCGAAGCCAAACAACATAGTTTCGACAAAACTGACGAAGCCCCATGAAACATTAAGTCGTAAAGTCTTCCGCGAAACGAGCCCGACAGTCCCGGAGGATCAGTGGCTGAGTTAGCCTAGCCGCCTACTATAGCGAGCAGCGATTCCGCTTCCGCGAAGGAAGCTGCGAGCGAAGCCATTTAGTTTTCTTTGCTTCCCACCTTTCACAGAGATTGTTATGAACTGACTAAATGACTATATTCTCCCAGAACGCGGGATAAGCTGACGGGTCTCCGTTCCCTTCAATCAAATCGCAGAAGAACGAACGCCGCCCTCCTTCTTCTACGGATGCGGCAGACAGGGATATGTCGAACTATTCCAGTTACGGTCAATCAGTCTATTGACTCCCTTCCCCAGCCTGACGCTTTCCGGAAAGTGACGGACTATTCCCACATTGAATCTCAACTGGCAATGCGCATTGACTCATTCTATCTCTCCTCTACCTTTTTGAGATGAGGCCCATCTCTCCGCTTATTACATCTGTCGAGTCATAGCGGGACGGCTCTTTCTCTTTTCACAAGTACAGCAGTGACGTACAGTTGTCACAAGGAGTTCCTCTTTCAACGATCTGCAGTACTGAGCTACGGAAAGTCGGTAGAAAGGACCAAAGCCGACGGATGGAAAAGGTTCCTGCCAATCCCACCGACGGAGCGAAGGCTATTGCTTCTGTCTTCTAGGGATCTGTTATATACTCCCTTCCTCGCATCTCGAAAGAAAAATCAGATGTTATAAGCGCAACGAACCTTTGCCCCATTCCATCCGAGTGACGGTTTAGGCTTTCCCATATGTATATATATATGTTAGGGAATGGCAAATTGCTCTTTTTTCGATTCCGCTTCGTCACCGGTACTGCTTCCGGGGATCAGTGCTGCTTGACTGCTTTCCGTCGGTAAGAAAAAAAAAAAGGAATCTATTTATAATAGAACTGGGTCCCCGAGGCCTCTCCGATTGAGAGGATAAAGTCTGTGATTCAAAAACCAAACCAGTTTTCCGAGCTGGGTCGGATAGGCAATCAACATGATTGGTCCCGTCCCAGTTTGACGGGGGGGGATGTGAGTGCGTCGGATAAGCGAAAGCAAGCAGTAGATCGAGAAAAGAAATCATACGGATTGCAACCTACAGATGAAGAATCAGCTTCATTGTTCCCACCATCTATATCATCCGACGAATATTGTATAATGACGAATAGGAATCAATCGTTCAGTGATCGCTACGCTTGATTGGGGCAGGCTACCCACACTGTTTTGGCGAAAAACCCATCTCCTTGCTGTTCCTCATTATTACCTACTCCAAACACGAAAGTCGACGACCCAAAAATCTGTCTACATAGCTCCCTGTCGAAGGTGGAGCTTCGCGAGGATCGTACGTCAGCCGACGGCTTCCGACCGGAGCGCGTCCCTGCAGGTGCAGATGAATCTCTCAGCTTCTGTTCTTTCTGTCCCTCCGTCGGTGCCTCTTCCTGGCTACTCCACTCCGACGTCGGGATGGGTGCCACAAACACAGCTTGTACTGGCTAAACATCTCCGGTATTTCCATTTGAAGGAGTCGGTAACACTGCGTCGACGTCTGACAAATGTCTGACACTACGAGATCTATATCGGACGTAAAGTCTTGCCCGGCCTCACTGAGTGGATCTGGTGCCCACACCGTATCCCGTCCTCTTTGCTTTCTCTGAGCAGGTGCCCGACGCTTCTTTGGCTAAAGCGCATCTCCTGTCTGAACCCGTCGACCGATTCGAAAGACAAATGCACAAACCCACATTGAAGAAAGAGATGATCGAGTCTCGTCACGCCATCCTAGGCGGTTCTCCCGTAGCGTCTCTGCCGGCAACGTCTATGACGGTTCAGGTTTGTCTGCCGGTAATAGGTGACCATCTTCGTCTACTACAACTAGGGGCGTGTGCCATAGAGTGTGGTACAGGTGTCACCAGTCCCACAAAGGGACAGATTTGTTTTTGATCTCGTCAACTCGGAACTCATAGCTTCCCGCAACTCCTAGCTACAACTAGAACTCCTTATCCCCTAAAACGACGAACTCTTTCACTCGGGCTACTTTTCTTATCGGGCGACGTTGCCACCCTTTTGTTTTGTTTTGTTCAATACCCGAACTCTAGTAAGTAGCGTCGAGATGTCGAGAAGAACCATCCCTACCGGATCGGACATGTAACCAGTCTTCTCCGCGTCGAGAGGGAAAGACGGCTGCTCTGTGAACAACCCTAGTTGCTGGTCCTGCTCCTCTCCTGCTGCTGTCTGAACTGCCACCTCTGCTCCAATACATAGACGCAGCTCCAGCTGAATCCCTTGTAGCAGCTCCGTCCCATGAATCACTGCTTTCTTTCCAAAAGAAAAGAGCTGCTCCTCTCCGATCTGACGTCCTCTCTCTAGTCAGAAATAGCGTAATTCCATCAGGATGGATCGACAGGCTTTCCAAACCTACTGGTCTCTTCCTCGGACCGGGAATTGCTGCCTGGCCCATCACCGTCGACGTCGATATGATGCACACTCGGTGACGGTCTTACCATCCCCCCCTTCAATATCCATATTCTGGGAACCTCGGACTACCGCTTTACCCCGATTAAACGGGTCGGACGCCAGCTGACGGCCTTCTACCGCAGCGGACCCACAGGCCAATGCCAATCTCTCAGGGCAGGTTCTCTTTCATCCGTCTTTCCTAGGTGCGCATCTCCATCTACTAAAAGTAGGGGTGGTTGCCATATTCCGATTGGGTCATTCGTAACCGGAAAAAAGCAATAACCGAAATAACCGATGCTACAGCATAAACTACAGCTATACGTGGCGGCCCCACACGCTGCTTTGTTTAACAATCCTCCCCCTTCCTTTCTTTTCCCAGTTCACCTACTCCAAACACGAAGAATTTCCAGCCCTACCAATCCGCCTACATCACCACTTTTGAAGGAGGATCGGGAACCAGCTGACGGCACCGTAGCGTCCCCTAGACGGCGTAACTGACAGGTTCTGTTCGGTATGCCCATCCGAGTCATCCCGTACTCCGACAAAAAAAGCAGAGGTGAGGTCCGGAGAGTGGGACGGATCTACCTGGCCAAAGTGCCAATGTAAAGTGGTTCTCCGAAATGTTGGAATATGCTCTACCTGCGGTACCGGAATAGCCTTTCACTACAGCTGTTTCATCAACTACAGCAATATCCGATGTAGCGCATTCTCCCTCTTTCACAGAGATTCACTACTGTCAGATATCCCGTGACGTAGTTCGGGAATTTCCAGTTGTGATAGTTGTTGTCCGAGCTCTTGTCCTTCCTCTGTGATTCGACGACAAAGAATATAGTCCCGAGTTGCTTTCCCGAGTGAAAAGGGTATAGTGGAATCTCCGAACGAACACTACGAATCTGTATGCTCGTGCTTTCCGGGAAGGCAGGTCCGGTCAGTCCTTCTCCACTCCGCATCTCGCCTGATCGTCTGCTGAGTGAATAGCTGCGACGTGCTAGTTCGACGTCAGTAATCATTTGATGCGCGGGATCTGTACTGTGACGAGTGACGAAAAGAAGGTTGAAGTACTACGGATATCAGAGCTTTAGTTTGACGTGATTCAAATCAGTGAACTGTACTCGTCCAAGCCGACGCTGCTCTCGGTGAAAAAACATCCCTTCTCCGATCGTACCACGTCGACCGAATAGAATGTGACAACTCGGTACGTTTACAATAGAGATGGTATGACGTGTTTAGTCAGAATAGAAAGACGAGTGAGGTGAGAGTGCGGGGGAGAACAAAAGAAGGTTTCTTTCTTCGTCGTGCTTGTTGATAGCTCAAAAGTAGTTCAGACGAAAGAACGGCGTCAGCTTGCATCTTTGTTTGCGTGAGTGGTTGAGGTCCAACTGAGAAAAAAGAAATCCAATCCGAGCTTTTGACGGTAAGCAATCGTTGAAGTTCATGCTCGTTTAGTGGCAAAAGAAAGTGACGTGAAGCCTTTTTCCAATAGAAGTGGAATGTCAAAAAGAGAATCGGCTGGGATAAACCACCACAGGCTCACGACGCGACGATCCCCAAGACCAAGCGACGCCTGAGATACCGTTCCTTTTGTCATAATACCGGAGACCGGTGAAGCGCGTCTACTAGGTCACATCTTCGGATTCGGACTCGCCAGGATGACGAGGTGCGTATGGATCCGGTAAACGACATAGAGGGATTCTGAGCCCTAGGAGACGATGGGGCAGGGGGAGATGATGGCCGTAGCCGTCGAGGCTGGGATCAACGTAGTCACGTCCGTCGAAGTCCCGTCGACAGTGCCTGCGCGTGGAGCTCCTGGAATGTCGATAGACCAAAAAAGGGATTTTCTCTCTCTCCCCCGAATATCGTAGTTTGGTTGGCTCCTATCGACGGAGAGGGCAAAAGAAAAGAACATCCAGCCGAGCTGGTAGTATAAAATCGAAATAGAAAGCGTCACGGCTCCCTGTGGGGACCTCTCTTCCTGTACTACTCGATGTTCCAACGCACTTTTTACGGGATGCTGGGGGATAGACAGAAAGAAATGAAAGGATCTCGTATGAGGACACGATTCGACATCTCACAGGATGATGCGGGACGTCAGCTCTTGCTCTTTCTCATACATACGAAGATAGCGCCGCAGACATTATGTTCAATCTATCACACATGGAATGAGAGCTAAAAGAGAGTGAAGAACTAAAATGACGAAGAGGAAAACACAATGAATCACTGACAATCATATGCAGAATAGACGTTGGATGTTCGTAGCAATCTGGCATATCAATCAGGATGAAGAAATCTGGTGTCACAGACTCATCGGAAGCAAGACCTAGGGGCTTCAACAAGCGGACGCTGGTGGATGGAGAATAGATTCGGCTCGTGAAGCAGCACCCGACGATAGGGACAGGACGAGCAGCAGACGTTCGACTTGCATTTGTAAAATAAAAACATCTGACTTTTCACGCATGACGTCATTCGGACAAACAAGAGGAATTGAGACTTCATACTTCAACAACTTCCCCGTCTCCTATGGGGTTTGCTTCATCAACAAATCGTCGAGTTCTTACCTGCCCTACCCGTCGACGGCATCTCTCGCGTGACAAGCCCTACTTTCTAAATAGAAATTCTTCTTTTCCGACAAGAGAATGAAATTCATAACCAGAATCCTACTTCTGTCGAAATAAAAGGCGTCATAGGCATTTTAGGAATCAAAGCAACAAAGGCACTGAGTGGGTAAATTGCCTTCGTCTATGCTGATGATTCTTTAATTTTCAGCAAATCCCGTCGTCGAAGACGCTGAGGAATTGGGCAGCATCATTCAGAATTATTGCAACCTGACGCGGGCAAAAGGTGAACTATGAAAAGTCATCCGTCGGTAGCGACGGTTCATAGAAGGCATGACGAGGTGTCTAGAGGATTGGGCATTGGCGAAGGGAAATTACCCATGAAAGATCTGGCTATCTTCATTGGTAGTAAGCACATTCCTATGACGATGCTACAATAGACGTCTTCTCCGAGAAGGTTAGGAAGCGCTGGGATGGTTGGAAAGCAAAAACCCTCTCCGTCTTCGGGTCCTCCCCGACGTCTCTTCTTCAATCCCTCCCCATGTATACGTTTTCGGAGAGATGGGTGCCCGACGTCTGTAATGGACAAGTTTGAAAGAGATCTTCTTTCTTCTTGTGGACAAAGGAGATGACGATAGGGATTCCTCTGGTGGCGTCGGGATAACATTTGTCAAAACAAAACTTCATGGCGGCCGTCGGTGTGAGAAAAGTCGACGCCTGTGCATGAGGCGTCACATGGGAAAACATCCCGTAAAATGCTACACAAAGCCAGAACGGAATACGGTGACGGAACCTGCTACACCAAAGCGGAGAAGAAGGGTTACCCACTTTCGACAGAATGGAAGAAATGGATTTCCAATACATACGGCTGCACTGGCTAATTCCCTCGTTGCTGCACCCACACCCCAGTGGTCTTCCGGACAATGGATAAAAGAGAGTGGTTCGACGCCGAATAGGTTCGGAAAAGCAATCGACGATGAGAGGGCCCGGCCGACGGGAAGGGGTACCCTACAGTCGTCTATATACCAACGACTACAGGAGCGTAGACGTTTTCTCCATCCCTCTCTGCTTTCGTCGTATACGTCTCCCCACGCTGCTTTGGGTAAATAACCTCCTCCTTCCGCTCTCGCCTCGGAACGTCTTTCTCGTATGTCGATATAGACGACTAGTTGCTAACTCGCTCTCCTCGGAAATGAAGGAAGAAGAAAAATAGCGAAAGCCGTCGCAGTTGCATCCTCCCGTCAAAAAAAAGATGAGAAAAACCGTCGCAGGTCCGAAGAAGAAAAGTTCGTATTTCACACCGGAGATTCGTCATTCCACAACCTCGTCTTGTATTTTCTTCCATGAAGATAAAACCAGCGTCCGAAGACATTCCCAATCGGAGTGAATGCAGCATGAGGGGATATTATGTCGACGCCCTAAATTGCACATTGACTTACGTCAGTGACAATTCGAAGATGCTATATCCCCCCGAAGGGCGTAGCACGATCACGAAAACCGCTTTGACCGAGCATAGGCAGGGATACTTCACCAGGCCTTGCCTTCCTACCGTGCTTCCTTTCGACTGTAAGTAGAATGACGGAAGAATCTCTTTTTGGTAAACACCTTTTATCTCATCCACAATAATTGCGTAGATAAAAACATTCTCCATGATAAGCCTACCCTGCACAAAAGCTCCTTGCTCTTCTGAAACGACGTATGGGAAGGATGGGTTTCATGCGATTAACCAACAACGTCGGCAATAATCGTCATACGATACGAGTTATTGCACTGAAAAATCGGCCTCTGAGACTTCGACACTTTTGGGATCAAAACCACGAAGGTGGACTTCCGACGACGCCGGCAACCGGCCAAACTCGGCAAAATCATTGATGGCTTCAACGACCTCATGCTTCACCACATGATACTTTTCGTCGGAGCTAAAGCAACCCGTCAGGCAATGGGAAGTCGCATCGACGCTCTATCCCGGTGACGAAAGAACGGAGAATTCCCAGTTTTCCAGCATATAGTTCTCAATCAGATGCGAAAAGCCAAAGCGGACTGATTACCAGTCGTTGAGACCGACGGATGTGAGCCTGAACCCTCCTGTTGCCCAACGACGGCTAGTTCGTCGGTTCCGATCGGAATGAATCATGCATGGGAAAGAGAGAAAGGTAGGTCTCTCCCAACAGCTAAAGAACAGAGCAGGTCAAGGGAAGCCGAAGAACATAGCGACGTTACCTACCGATCGTCACGACGAGCTATTGCAGCACTTCTGAATTGAGATAGACAAGAAAGTTGACTAAATTCAACTAGGACTCTATTGATTGCCGTCGTACCGTACCAGCTTACATAGAAAGGACTCAACAATATGAAAACAAACCCGGGTGATTATTCCTCCTGACGAAACCAAAACAGAAAGTCAGACTCGAATGTCGACTAGTTCTCTGCTTGGGCAAAGCTGAGAAAAGTTTCTCTTACTCCTACCATTGGAACCATCTCCTTTCCCCCTTTCCTGAAGATTTTTTCGACGCTCCTCCATGTTCGGGACCTGCCAGAAGAAAGGTGGGCAGTGCCTGTCATTTTGACAGAGCACCACTCTTCCCGCGAATGAAAGGGTTTTGACTTTCCAGCCAGCGGAACTGTTGGCAATTCTGTCCAATATGAACGTCGAATTCTCGGAGAAGAACCCGTTTGCCATCCATAACAACTCCCAGATACCTGACTGGCCCGCGACTCTCCTTCATGCCGGGGGACCTCGAGACTTCGTTGATTAGAGTTCACCAGTCTGCCAAACCAAACTGTCGGACTTGTCGACGATTCACCCCCGTCTCTTTGGCCTGAAACTTCACAAAACCAATCTACAGTGTCCGCGATTCGCTCTGCTTCATGAACGTCGGCTCTAGCCACGATCATGCAGTCGTCGGCAAAGAGGGTTGATAGGCATGCCCGGGGGAGACAAATGGAGGGATCGTTTCATAAGGCACGGCCCTCCATTTGTCAATCTGTCACAAAACAGGACCAGAACTGTCGAAACGTGGGGTAGTACGAAAAAGACAAGACGTACTACACTATCGCGGAGGATCTCAATACTCCCATTGAGGCGCTACGTCAGCCCTCCGGTTGTGCCACTGGTGACTAAGCATACAAATAACTCCGATCATTGTCAGAATGACAGCGCAGTCTTCCGGTCGTCACGACCTGGTGCTCTCTTGTGAAGAGCCAAAAGCTCGTCGACGTAGGGAGGTTCGGTCCGGTGTGTTCACCTCTCTCAGCGCCCTATTCGAGACTAGACGCAGGCGGGGTGGCGACCTCGTCTTGACGATAACGTCTAGGCAATGACGATTTTAAGCGCACCAGAGCGCCTTTGCCCATAGAGAAGACTGGGGACGAAAGCGAAGTAGTTCCTGACCTCGGGCACAGAATCTATATCCCTTTGTTTCACCATCTCCCGTTCCGAGTGGATAGAACCCTGATGGAAATGCAGTCGATCGAACCTTCTTTTTGTCGGAAAATGGGGCCGTCGTTCGACAGAGAACCGGAGGGAGACGGAGTTCAGATCTTTTTGTTGCTTTCTCAGTAACCACATTCATTGGTCTTTCGAAAATCAAAAAGAAATGTCGTGAATGAGTGAGAATGAGACCGCCAGCGGGATAGCGCGGCATAGGGTCTTCGATGCATGCATATGTCGAAGCAAGGAAAAGGGAGGAGGAACCAAAACATCGGTCTTTGGCATCAGTGTATGGTATATAAAAGATCCCCCCACCCCCATCGATTCCGAGTGCCCGAGCATAGGAGGTACCGGTTCCAGCGAAGGTGTACGGAAGAAAAGGTAATAAGACCTTCGCTAGTTTCCCTTTACCCAGAGTCAAATCCACAAGCCAGCAACCGTTCAAAAACCCGAAAGGTAACTCATCTCGCGCGGATCCATACCCATAACCACCGGCATCCTCACGGAGTGGAGATAGGTGCGTCCGACGTCCTTTCTTTCTCTTTCTTATTCATTCATTATTTTTTGGCTGGCGACTTATAGAACCGTACGAATCGAGTGTGTTCCCTCTGCAACGTCTATGATAAATTAATATATATAAATCGGAACTTTCCCCATCTACCTTCTCCTTCTATTCGAGAAAATATCCCTTCCTCGTCGTGAGAAATGTCGGAAAGATTTTTTCTTTCTCTTTTGTCCCCGTTTTCGTTTTCTTTCCCTTGCATCTTTTCTTTCTTTCTGATTCAGGCTGCTCCCTTTCTCGGAGCTTCCGTCAAATTCTCTACATTCGCTGTACCGAGTCTGTCCTGCTGTCGGTATATATATGGAGGAGTCTCTTCTTTCCGAACGTCGCTCTCGTCGCATCCTATAGTGCCGTCACGTCAACCCTGTGTTGCGGTGCGGAAAACCCGTCGTCTTTTAATTCTTCAAATGCCCCAGACTCTTTCCCTTCCTCATTGACGTTGATTGGAAAAGTGGCCGACGCTTCTCCATAGGCTCTTCCCCCGTCCGCGTATGAGGATTGCGGGGGTAGTCCCCTCCACGCTCCATCCATCCCCCCCTAGGATCCAACTCGTGCATCGTCGTGGATGATGCCGGTTTTGATTTCGAATTGATCTTCTGCGCTAAAGCGCAGCAACTCCGACGTCCATCGGCGTCGTATTCGACGAGGACGCTGACGAGAAATCGTCTTTCGCAGGTCGTGGACACTCTCGCCCCCAATGTCGGTCTTCCGGAGAGCAGAAAGAAAGAAAAGGGGCGACGACCGATGGCCATGAATGTTGAAAACAAAGCGTTTTAGGACGGCACCGAATCCTCGTCTGAATTTGAGAAGTGGGTTGCTATTCTCGCAGACGGAAAGACTCAACGACAAATAGACTTATTGCAGCTCAGCTCGTCTGACTACGAGCCTGAGATATGGTAGAGCTGGGCTTTTTTCGTTTCCATAGACTCCGGAAGCGCTACTTGCCTCTTCACTCTTCCCTGGAATATCGGACTCTACTTGCAGCCCTTCACTGACACGACGCCCCCCCCCCTGACCTGACGACTGGCCTACAGAACTCGACAGTTTCTTGCGCAGGGTGGGGCAACGGCTCCATCGAGCAGTCACCACAGGCCAGTTTGTTTGGCATAACAGGACCTAGTCTATAGCGTCAGACTCTCCTACCCGTCATACCCCTTTTTTTTTCCTGCCTCCCATCTCGTCTACGCGGATCGGAATCGGGCGGTTTGCAAAAAGACTGTCACAACAGGGGTCGACGACTCTCACAGTGTACTTCTTACCGACTGACGTGGAAGAGTAGAAGGCGACGGGGATAATCCCATTCAGTTCAGTAGGAGCAGGCATGACACAATCTCACACTCTGAAAATGGAACGGAACATGATGCCTACGTCACACCTCAATGTCACGAGAAAGAGAACTGAAAGCTTCACTCTTCTAGCTGTCGACTCCGGTTGACTACCAATGCCTCACTGCTCGAACTGAGGGATCCGAGTCTCCACCAACAGCTCCTGGTCTCGTCTCGAAAACCGGTCTACACCTCATCTCGTTCTGGGCCATGAAAGTTGTCCCGTATTGCCGACTTTACCTCCTCTGAGAGTCGACGCAAGACTGACAGTCTCCTTCCTCGTCGAAGGTCTGTTTGCGCTGACTTTTTTAGCATGTGAAGATGTATGGCACAGCCTGTATCACATTGATGTGAGAATTCCCCACATCCGATTGATCGTCGAACGCTCGTCGTTTTGGTCCTCCTTCGTCGAAGAAACCGTCGATCGGATGCCCCCGTCGCCCGCTGTCAGCTCAGGCAGCATCTTCCCCACTGAGAGTGCTTTCCCGCGTCGAGTGGAAAGACGTCGATTCGCCATTCCTTTGGATTGCTATGAAGAGGAAGAGGATCGAACGAAGACGAAGCCCTATCACCAGAATAAGTTCAGCTAGAGCGCGGTGTCTCAACTCAGGAGAGGGAGAAAGAATTACCAACTCTGTTCCACCGTGATTAGGGAGAGGGCGAACATTACCGTCATTCACTTTGTCGGCTTTCCCATTGGATGACCCGACATTTTCAGTAACACGACGGCACGGAGTACGACGAAAGGTTTGTCTTGTTTTGTACATAACCGGTACTGGAAATTACAAAAAAGGATGACTACTCCCTTCCGGGATACCGGAGAGTAAAGTGAAACTCGAATCGACGTCGGGTCATTTCATTCGCTGCACGAGGAAAGTGAGGCACCTCGTGTCACTCGACGAGTCGGCTAAAGACAGATGTCTATAAGCAACTGTACTGCTCATCATCCTTTGAGACTGGAGAGGCGACGGGATGCCAATCCAATGGGGCAACCCGGCTCGACAAAAGGAAATAGACCGACAGCATGGGTGACCGAGCAGGCAGCGGAACAACCGACAGTTCGACGGCCATGCATGCGTGCAAGGCAAAGAATCGGAGAAAAGATAGCTTTCTTCCATATGGAATGGTAAAGATCCAGACTCCATCCCAGAAGCTCAGAAGAGGGTATCTTTTCACCGAGACCTTTCCGTTCCAGTACAGTAAACTGGTATAATCGAACTTCTCCCTTATCTCAACGACGGCTTTCAGTCGACGAGCAGGGGCTCAACTCAATTGCCTTATTCAAGTAGTACTCCCATAAATGACGTCCTCTCGAACTCTTAACAACACGTCGACAGGGGAAAGACTTCAAGACAAACGAAAGCCCGATTCATGAATGAAAGTGTCTTTCCGGGTTTCCAGGTGACAGAGATTGATTCAGCAAAGAAACGGTATGCCTATTGACGTGACGGGCGAACCGTCAATTACCCCTCCGGGAGGAACCGTCTCAGTTTGGAATTTCATAACAACATGATTTGGGACGGGATAAGGTGACGGGACTTTCAGTACGACGGGAGGATGCTTTTTATCTGACGCTATGCAGCAAGGGATCGGAAAGAACAAAAAGGAAAGGAAGACGTCTTGTCCTTACCTTTGGCGTAGGGGAAGTGTCCGGAGGGGTAGGTATGGTACAGACCGTTTGGAACGTCGGGACTCTAAAAACCGGAAGATTTAATAACCTGTCCCAACAAATCGTAAATCACCCGCCGAAGAAAGCGCACTGGGTTCCGAGGAAGAGAAGAAAGATGAATAAAATGCGATTTGCCACTGACAAAGAAGCCTAAAGCAAAAGCTCTCCGGGCACACATGGGCAGATACTCTCCAATAGAACTGTAAGCGCACCGTCGGGTCCCGCTGTCGGAACGTCTTTTCTGTCGAAGTCCAATCCGGGGGGCAATAGAAAACATTCATCGGGATTGACTGCCCTGCTTTCTTCTGCCTCCGTTTGTTTCTTCAGAGAAGACCGACTCTGATTTCATTCTGCTGCTGCCCGACCCCGTAGTGGAGCATGCCTTCCTGCTTCCCGCTCCTCTTCACGTCGTTTGCCGGCTTCGCAAAGCCCTCTACTCTATGGTCTCAGCACCCTTCACCTGGAGAATTCCAGCACCACCGTTGAGCAGGCCGGCGTCACATCACAGCTCCACAGACCACTCTGCCCTTCGTCCGCTCATCTTCATGACGCACAGCAGTCTTCTCTGTTTATGTTGATTACATCGTCCTTTCTGGAGATGACACAGCCGCCGTCGGAGAATGAACAAACTCTCGGTAGGTTTCAAGTCATTTCCGGTCAGCCCAGCTGAATGAGTTCTCTTAGTGCACTCTCAACGGTAGACTGCACACCGTCGTACATCTGGTTGAGTTCACTCGAGTAATTCACCAGGTCCAGCCATGGAATTCGTCGGCTTCCTTCCGTCATTCAGAACTGACTGACGTCTATTGTAGACTCCCTCGGTTTGGTTGTCTGGTATGTGTCAGGGAATGGGGAATGGAACTCGTCAAGCCATGGGTGAATCTTCTCTAGGGCCTACCGTTCATGTCTTTGATGTCTGCTCCCTCGGTCTCTTCATCTGCCGTCGACGGGGGGGTTGGTTCGTCATGCCAATGTGCGCTTTGAGTAGTTGATATGCGCGGTTGGACGTAGTTGGTTTCTCTTCGACCTGAGAAAAAGTGTTTTAGAGATGAGAGACTGATAAAAGCGGAATTCCCCTCGTCGCACGACGGGGTGGCTTTTGACTGCTTTTTGTCATCTCATCGCACCGTCTACTTTGATGATGGGGCGGGTGTTCAGTCGGTAATGGCTATAAGTCAGAAGAGTAGCATCTGTAGGTACGTTCACACCAGCCCATTGTAGATTCCAGCCGAGAAGACCAGGAAAAGGAGAAGTACCGACGAATGTTATATATCTCAGTATCCCGATCAGTTCCCGATGAACAAGTCAGAATTGCCTCAACTAAAATAGATGGAATTGGACCTAAAAAAGCCATTCAGGTTCGTTATCGATTAGGTATCAGTGGGAACATCAAGATGAATGAGTTAACTAAGTATCAGATCGACCAAATTGAACAAATGATAGGTCAAGATCATGTTGTTCATTGGGAATTGAAGAGGGGAGAACGAGCAGACATCGAACGATTAATTTCGATTTCTCGTTATCGTGGAATTCGTCATCAAGATGGATCGCCCTTACGCGGCCAACGAACTCATACTAATGCAAGGACTTTTCGCAAGCAAAGTCGGAAATGAAAGAAGGCGGAAGAAATCGGTACTTGTCTGATCAATCACACTCTTCAATAGTTCACCTTTTCTTTTTC